TAAATGCTCTTTTCGTGGAAATAGACTAGAATATTGAGCTCGGGGCTGAGCCTTGTGTCTTCCGGCCAAAGGTTCAAAAAAGCGAGAAGGTCCAATTAGTATGGCTAAAGATATGAGGTTCGAAAAAAAAATATTTCTCTGTTCAAAAATCTATTGTGTGCCCTAACAAAATTATTGTATAGTACGACGCAAGGTTGCCCTCACCTCCACTATTTGTGCTATGCGGTTTATTATTCAGAAAATAGAAACCATGTTGACAAACATAGCATTTGTTTGATATGAAAAAAAAACCCGGCATCACTTACTTAAATCCAAGGTATGCCAAAAAAAAAAAAGAAAAGAAACTAAAAAAAAAATAATAATAATGATCCTATGCTAATAAAACAAATTGTTATACGGAAAAAAGCCCAAGAGATCGAAAAAGAATCTCCATATATTCTTTTGTTTCATTGTAGTGGCTTGACAAGTCGACAATGGCGACAACTCAAAAATTTATTGTGTGCCTTTCGAGGTAGAACTTTATTTCGACCAAATTACAAAGGGAAACTACCACATAAAAACAAGCAAGGTGGTTTTATTGAGCAGCTTGCTTATAGCGCAGGCCCCACTTGTATCTTGTACTTAACTAAAGAAGCACCAGATAATACATGGTCACAGTTATTACCTTCGGCCTCATACAACCAAAATCTAGTTTTATTATACGGACAACTTCAATCTACTTTAGTCAATCATATGGATATAAAAAAAGCGGCTAATTTGGAAATAACATCAGTATTTCAACAACTTTTTGAGCTCATTTTTCACCCATATAATTCTTTATGTTTTTGTTTGAACAAGCCAATTTATGCTTCACCCACTATACAAGAAAAGACGCAAGGAGGGTTACTTAGTCACCAGAGGATAACCACTTAGTAACTAACTTGGGCCCCCACTTTGCCAATTAAGGCCGCAGGCTTTATTAACAGAACTGGGGCGCGTAGTTTATAGCGAAGCTTTTTTTTTTTAATATTTTGGGAAATCCCCCAAAAATATTTTTTGTTGCGAAAAGCAGCGCCCTCGAAGATTGTAAAGATTTAAGCTAATGGATGATTTGTTTTTTTGGCGAATAACGGGATTTGAACCCGTGTTTTCAAATTCACAATCTGACACTTTCACCTATTAAGTTATACTCGCCCTTTTTTTCAATTCAGACATTAAAATACTCGCTATCGGATTCGAACCGATAACCCATAGGAACAGATTTTGAGACTGCCGTGTTTACCATTTTCACCAAGCGAGTATGCTCACTATCGGACTTGAACCGATAACCCATAGGAACAGATTTTAAGTCTGTCGTGTTTACCATTTTCACCAAGTGAGCTTAAGGAAACGAAGCGCAGAATGGAAACACAATCTTTTTGTTTCGTTTTCTTTTTGCTATTTCATTTTATAGACATCTCCGGCTTATCCCGGCTCGGCTGAATCTGCGGCGTTTTTTCAAATATTTGAAAAATCTATAGTCCTCTGTCTTAAGGTGTGTAGAGACTCCTTTTTCATTGATTTATACCAGTCTATCTTAGATCCGAGATAGTGCCGAAAAAATGATTCAATTTAATCTAACCATGGTTGCCTTGGCAATGGCAATGACTTTTATACAATATGTAGAATACTCCAAAACCTCTATTTAGAACTAAAAGAAAATAATGCTTTTTTATAAAAAAATCATAAAGTGCAAAGGTTAAAATTTTGAGCTTTGTTTTACGTAGTTTTGCCATCTATATAATAGAATATAGTAGAAAATAATAAGTTGGCGAGGAAGTAAAAATATATATATATATCTATAGATATATATATATTTTTTTTTTATTTTGTGGATTACTAATAAAATGGAGTGATCCAAGATGACCTCTCTTTCAATTTCAATTATGTCATTATATAGTAATGGCATGCGGCGAACTCTATTGGATGCGTCAAAAACTTGATTTGTTGGGCTGTGTCAATTTATTAAGATTAACAGAGCCTTCATCTAAGTCTTGGCTCGTGCAGCTGTCGCCCAAAATACAATCAATTATCTACCCAATCGACTGTATTTTGGTCACAATAAAAAAAATGATTTATGTATGTATTTATTAATTGTAACTTTACCTTTACTAGGTAGTTGTGTAGCAGGTGCTTTTGGTCGTCTTCTTGGTTTACGAGGAACTGCTATAGTCACAACCACGTGTGTTTCATTATCTTTCATTTTATCTTTGATTGCTTTTTATGAAGTTGCACTGGGAGCCAGTGCTTGCTATATAAAAATTGCTCCATGGATTTTTTCCGAGATGTTTGATGCTTCTTGGGGCTTCTTTGGCGACCGTGAAGTCACCGGATGAATTGCTGGATAGATAGATTATCTGGACGCTGCAGTTGCTCTGTGGTGAGACGGACTCGACTCACTCTCTGGGGCGAACTCCTGTAGAGCATCATAGCATGTCGGGAAAAGGGCATACTGGACGTAGCCAAAAATATCCTTGGCTGTGCCCTGATCGTGTCTTTGAGACACAGGTGAGGCCATAGGTAACAAACGTAAGGTGGAGGAGGTATCCCAAACTTGGCGCATCGGGCGAGGCCCGCGTTCCCCCTGCATATAGGCAGCAAGAGGGCGCATATGCCTGAACAAATAGGGGGCCTGAGTCCAATAAGGACAGCACACCACTTCAAGCGCACCTATGTCTCGATATCGATAGAGTATTCGGTGGAACCGGTGAACCATACATTTTTCTAGATAGAGATGCGTGGGACAGAGGGCTTGTAGTACCTGCCTACTCGCTTCAAATATTCAAAAATTTTTTTGCTGCGAGTTTTTTCAGAAAAACGCTGATATCAGCAAAAGGGAAGAAGCCTAAGTCGGCAGATGCCGTACGCTTGAGTGGCAAAGGTAAGCGACACTATACGACTAGGCGATAGAAAAAAAATATGTAGCAAATAAAAAAAAATCTATTTTTTGCTGCGGCCCGCTTAAACATACAGTGGTTACTCCAAGCCTTAATAACAATCTCAAGTTGGTGAGCCGTGTGATAGGTAACTATCTCGCACGGTTCGGAGAGCACTTTATTATTTTACTCGAGTGAACGACCGCCGCATTGCGGTACGCAAAAAATTTCCTGCTTGATTCTGCGATTCAAGGCCCCGGTAAAATAAAACTTTTGACTCTGTGTTTGATAGTCCGACTGTAGTTATGTTAATTGTGGTTACATTTGTAAGTAGCTTAGTTCATCTCTATTCTATTTCATATATGTCTGAGGACCCGCACAGCCCTCGATTTATGTGCTATTTATCCATTTTTACTTTTTTTATGCTAATGTTGGTCACCGGAGATAACTTTATTCAATTATTTTTAGGATGGGAAGGAGTAGGCCTCGCTTCATATTTGTTAATTAATTTCTGGTTTACACGACTTCAGGCCAATAAAGCAGCTATAAAAGCTATGCTTGTCAATCGAGTAGGTGATTTCGGATTAGCTCTCGGGATTATGGGTTGTTTTACTATTTTTCAAACAGTAGACTTTTCGACTATTTTTGCTCGTGCCAGCACCTTTTCTGAACCCCATCATTATTTCATTTTTTGCAATATGAGATTTCATGCCATAACTGTTATTTGTATTTTACTTTTCATTGGTGCTGTTGGAAAATCTGCACAAATAGGATTGCATACTCGGTTACCTGATGCAATGGAGGGTTTTCGAATATTTGAGGGCTCTCATGTGCCTGCCAATAGGTACATTATAACAATCTCACTGTATGCTGGAATCGTCGATCAAATGAGAGTCCCCATCGGAAAAATATCTCATTTTGACCAATCAGCAGGAAACCTATAAAGGAAGGCCAAATCCACCCAACGAAGTAAAGGCTGAAGGAGCTCTATAGGATCCTCAGAGACTGTACGTGAGACCTCTTGTTCGAAATGGAATTTATTCTTGAAGAGAGAAGCTGGCCAGATTTAACTAAGATACGAAGCATTCTTTTGTCGTGAAGATTCGATCATTTTTTTTTTAGATTATATAGTCTAGATATGCAGGTCTTATGGAATAGAAGGATCCGTATAGGATTTAGGCATGTAGAAAATATTGTATTGAATCAAATACTCCTCATCATTTTGGTTATAAGCTGGAAACGGAAAACAATATATATATATATTGTTTTTTTCCCAGCGCGGCCTGATGTTACATTCCAACTTTCCGCCTGAGCCCAGCCTTATTGTCATCCTCACCAAAGCGCCGCGCACTGAATCTACCAGGATGCAGTTTAAAAAAGCTTAAATATTTTTTGTTGCTTCGCAAAATATATCTATACTTGCGAAAAGCGTTGGGATGGAGCTGAGACGGTGTCTCATGTATAAAAGAAAAAAAACATCTTAGTTGTTAGGGACGCAGCATCCGTAAGATTCTTGGGAGAGTCTCTATTTCATAAGTGGAAGATACAGTCCCTACTCTTGCTAGGCTCATTAGCTTATTACCTAATGCTCTAAAATATTCTTTCTTGGCCTTATGGGAGCGTAAGAAATTATTAAAGAGTAGCCCACTCCAGTATCTGCTTTGATTCATGCAGCTACTATGGTAACAGCAGGCGTTTTTATGATAGCAAGGTGCTCCCCTTTATTCGAATATTCACCCACTGCTTTGATTGTCATTACTTTCGTAGGGGCTATGACGTCATTCTTCGCGGCAACCACTGGAATATTACAGAATGATTTAAAGAGGGTCATAGCCTATTCAACTTGTAGCCAATTAGGCTATATGATATTTGCTTGCGGTATTTCCAACTATTCCGTTAGCGTATTTCATTTAATGAATCACGCTTTTTTTAAAGCATTACTTTTTTTAAGTGCAGGTTCAGTGATTCATGCCATGTCGGATGAGCAAGATATGCGTAAGATGGGAGGGCTTGCTTCCTTATTACCTTTCACTTATGCCATGATGCTTATAGGCAGCTTATCTTTAATAGGTTTTCCTTTTTGTACTGGATTTTATTCTAAAGATGTTATTTTAGAGCTCGCTTATACTAAATATACGATTAGTGGTAACTTTGCTTTCTGGTTGGGAAGTGTTTCTGTCTTCTTCACCTCTTATTATTCTTTTCGTCTACTTTTTTTAACTTTTTTAGCATCAACAAATTCATTCAAGCGAGACATCTTACGATGTCATGATGCGCCCATTCTTATGGCAATCCCTTTAATCTTTTTAGCTTTTGGAAGTATTTTTGTAGGATACGTGGCCAAAGTGTGACCTGTTAGCCCATAAGTCACTCCTGTGACGAAGCGGTTGTTGCTCACTTAAAAAAGAAATTCTTTTTCAAAGTGAACAATAATTGAGAATTGGATGCGGGCGAAATTCCCGCCAATGGCTGAGATGTTCAGTCGACTCTCTTCCCTTTGTAGGAGGTCCGGCAGCCTCCGAGTTAGAAGTAAGCAAAAAAAGGAGGAGGAAAGAGGCCTTGGTGAACCACTATAAGTAAACAAGTGTAAGCTTTGTTGCCCGACAGTATCAAGTACTGACCACACTGAGGGACGAACCTTAGAATGAAAAGGAGGAATAAAGGGTACTTGCAGTGCAAATTTTTGGTCTTGCACCGAACATCCAATGGACCTTGGACTAAATGGCCACTGTCTGAAAGGACTATGTCCAAGGGACCACCCCGCAAAGTACATCTTGCGCCTATGGGCCGCTATAACTATCCAATACACTCAAAACTGGAAAACTCTGGTAGGGCTCCCTTGCGGCGGGCTGCCAAGCTATAAACCCGACGAGAGCAGGATTCTCTAAAAAGCCAAGGCCGCAGAGTGCAGCCAGCCAAAATAGATTTTTTTTCGCAGCATTTTCATTATGCCCACTTGGAGATTTAGGATTTCAGTAAAAACTGGAAAGGAGAATAAGTTATGAGTAGGTTCTACATAGATACCCAAACGATACCCTGGGAACAAATTCCTTGGCCCAAGGTCGAGGCAGTTGTTTTTAGACTCCAAACCAGGATTTACCAAGCTTCTCGCTCCAACAATATGGACAAGATGCGTGCTCTACAATTTAGACTCATACGAAATCTACATGCCAGACTCTTAGCCGTAAGACGAGTTACACAAGAAAACCAAAGGAAAAAGGACCCTGACATTTACAAGAAGTTGGGTGCCTCAGGGTCACAAAAAATAGAGATGGCAAGAGGTCTTCAATTGGATGGAAAGGCTACGCCCATTCGTCAGATAATAATATCAAAGCCCCAAGGAAAAGAAGAGCACCCCAGAAAACTACGAGCAAAAAAAAAATATAGATTTTGTTGCGCCTTTTCTGCACTAGGCGCAACAAAACGTAGAGTCAATCAGGTACGCTTTGCGCCTGGAAAATGGAAAGTAAAAAACAATCTATATTTTTTTTTTCGAACTAAACTTCGCGTCTTTTCATCTTCTTGGCCTATTTGTGTTATTGAAGACAGAGCGAAGCAAGCTTTAATCAAAATGGCCTTAGAAACTGAATGGGAAGCCCGCTTCGAACCCAATTCTTATGGATTCAGACCCGGACGAAGCTGCCAGAATGCCATCAAAGCCATATTCAACGCTATTCAAGCCAAGCCCAAGTATGTTTTGAACGCGGACATTTCCAAATGTTTCGATCGCATCGACCACCAAGCCCTATTGGACAAACTGAAAACTTTGCCTAATTTAGCCAAACAGGTCAAAGCCTGGCTTAAAGTCAACCTCATGACCGGATTAAGAAATAATGCTCAGTACATGGAAAAGGGCACCTATCGCGTGATGTTCCCACTGCTAGTCAACATTGCTCTCCATGGGATGGAGACAGCTTTAACAGAGTGGTCACTGAGAGCATATCCCAAAGAACCAACTCCGATACTGATTAGATATGCCAACGACTTCGTTGTACTTCACCAATCCAAAGAGATCATAGAACAAGCTCAGGTCTTCCTAAGGGAATGGTTAAAGTGCATGGGACTAGAATTGCACTCAGAGAAAATCCAGGTAGTCAACACTGGATCCGGGTTCCAATTTCTAGGGTTTTCAATCAATCATATCTGGAAATGGGGCAAAGTTAGAACTTTAATAACTCCGTCTCGTGAGTCTCGCCGGAGATTTCTCGAAGATATTCGACGGGCCATTCAATTGTCAAAAGGAAAAGCAGCCTACCAACTTATCATAACCCTAGTACCCCAAATAGTAGGATGGGGCAACTACTTCAAATACTCTGAATGCAACAATCTATTTCGGAGATTAGACCATGATATTTTTCAAAAGATCCGAGCATGGGTATACCGACGGCATCCGACATGGGGTCGTGATAAAATCAAACAAAAGTACTTCCCCGAAAAGAGAAGCTGGCTCTTCAAAAGGAAAGTATACCAAGATAACTGGATTTTGTACGACTCTCGCACAACGGCCTTCGGGGTGAAAAGAGAATATTACCTGGTCAAACTGAGTTGGATAGCTAGCCACAAGCACATGTTGGCAAGACAAAATAAGAGTCCAATAAAATGAAAAGCCGCGTGAAAAAAGAGCGCAACAGCAACAAAATCTATATTTTTTTTTTGCTCTTGACTTCTCTGTTCTACTGCGCACCTTCAACGGAACTACTATCTACTGAAATCTAAAGGTTCCAAATGCGGTAATCAAAAAGCTGAAGGGCTCTTTCTTTATTACATCGCCCAAACATGTTAGAAAACCACGAGAGCATGAAAGTAGAGCACATCAAAGTGAAATCCTTGCGTGTTCCTAGAAAACTTATGGACAAGCACTGCCATGTTGAAAACAAGCAAGAAGACGTAAAAATTCTGAGAGGAGCCGTATGAGGCGGAAGCCTCACGTACGGTTTTGAAGCCAAGCCGTTCCAGCAATGGAACGGCTTAGGAACCGATATGATGATTGGTTTAGGTACCCATTTTTGGGCTAATTCCCTTCTCATACTACCAAAAAATGAAATTCTTGCCGAATCCGAGTTTGCTACTTCAACAATTATCAAACTAATTCCTATTTTGTTTAGTACTTTAGGTGCTTTTATGGCATATAATATAAATTTTGTAGCAAATCCATTAACTTTTGCTTTGAAAACTAGTACTTTGGGTAATCGAGTATATTGCTTTTTAAATAAGCGCTGGTTTTTTGATAAACTTTTTAATGACTTTATAGTTAGATTCTTTTTACGTTTTGGATATGAAGTTTCATTTAAAGTTTTAGACAAGGGTGCTATTGAAATCTTGGGACCTTATGGAATTTCGTACACATTTCGAAAATTAGCCAAGCAGATAAGTAAACTTCAAAGTGGTTTTGTTTATCATTATGCTTTTGTAATGTTGATTGGCTTAACCATATTTATTACCATAATAGGTCTGTGGGATTTTATTTCTTTTTGGGTAGATAATCGATTGTATTTTATTTACATAGTGAGTTTTCTATTTATTCATTTTGAAAACGACATTAGCACGAGCTAAAGGGGGCATACTTCCTTATATAATACCATGAAACTTTAAGGGACGCAATGATAAGCCAGTGCTACGCCCTTTTTTCGGCTTCGCTGAGAGGGAGGGCTGAGGCCCGACGAAGCCTAACAAGCAAAAAAAATAGATTTTTTGGAGCCTAAGCTATGCTCTGCGGTCTAGCTACGATAAATCGTAAAAAAAAATGGGTCCTCGAATAAAGCACGTTATTGCCTTGGGTCTATGAGGAATCTGAAAAAGAAGAAGAAAAAAGTAAAGGTTGGAATGATAGAATAATAAATCGAAAAAGAGAAAATGAAAAAAACCATAAAACGAAAAAAAAAATTTTCGGCTTTTTTTATCCTCCTCGATCGTGACTGAGGCCGTCTGGTCATAATAGCAAGCCCTAAAGCATTGAACAAAGCGGCAAAAGACGAAGCATGCAATTACATAGTATGCGCGTATAAAAGCTCATCAAGTTATGCAATTATTGCGGGCTTTATAGAAGTGCAGGGGGTTATGATGATATACCCATAAGGCCTCTATGGCTGGAAAGCCGAGAAGAAATGTGGACCCGCGGCCTGCGAAGAGAGCTGCGTCCCCGGGATCTTTTGGAAAAAGAGTAAACATTTATGTTACAATTTTTAGCTCCATTTTATTCCAATCTCAGTGGTCTTATTCTGTGTCCTTTGTTAGGAAGCATTATTCTTTTTGTTATCCCTAATCCCAGAATACGACTGATACAAAGTATTGGTTTGTGCACCTCTTTGATTACTTTTCTATATTCCCTTTTTTTTTGGATACAATTCGATAATTCTACAGCCAAATTTCAATTCGTGGAAACCATTCGATGGCTTCCTTATTCAAACATCAATTTTTATATAGGTATAGATGGTATCTCTTTATTTTTCGTAGTCTTGACCACATTTTTAATTCCTATTTGCATTTTAGTAGGTTGGTCCAGTATTAAAAGTTATAAAAAAGAGTATATGATAGCCTTTCTAATTTGTGAATCTTTCATGATTGCTGTATTTTGCATGGCGGATCTTTTATTATTTTATGTTTTTTTCGAAAGCGTTTTAATCCCTATGTTGTGCGGAGCTGAGCATCTGATATTCGCGGCGCGAAGCGCCGCCTCTGCAGGAGCCTTGTGCAGTAAACCCTTCTGAGCGATCTGAAGACCAGTAGGTTCGCGAAGCTTTCGGAGAAGGGTAGTCTTGTGTGTAAGCATAGCTTTTTGGTCGAACCCGTCGGATGACCTATTTGGGATTGGGGGGTACTTTGAGTGGGTACTTTGCAGGACTTCACTCTGCCTACTCGAATATTGTATAAACATGCAGGAAAGGGTGCTCCTAGGCAGAGAAGAATGGAGTTTTGCTACGAGAAAACAGTTTTCGTGAAGTCTAGGGGGTGCAGACACACTTGCGCGAATTACAGATGACAGCTACAAGGGTGGTGGGGAAAAAAAAGTACTCGACGCCTGGGGATGGACATAAATTTGTTAACTACCTATTGAGCTGACAAGGATAATCGTTCTGATCTTGAAAGAGGACCTCAGGTCAATTCCTCTGTAGGGAAGTTATTGGCGAGGCCGCGGGATGAGTCGCTGGGACAAAAAAGGAGACCGAAATGAAAAAATATTTTAAAACGCCAAGCCAAAAAAAGGCGTAAAGCCCTTTCTGCAAAAATCTATATAGTTTTTTTTTGCTTGGCTTTTATTCTCGGCTCATCCGCTATTTTGGGAAGGAGCCGTATGACGCGAGAGTGTCACGTACGGTTCTTTGAGAAGGGTGTGGGTACCTACAGGAGCTTTTTCTCGACTCATTTATCATGGGGAGATAAAGCCGAGGGCCTATCATCCCTTACTCTCCTATTATCATAGGGGTATGGGGTTCTAGACAAAGAAAAATTCAAGCAGCATATCAGTTTTTCTTATATACTTTACTTGGATCTGTCTTTATGCTCTTAGCCATTTTATTTATTTTTTTCCAAACAGGAACCACTGATTTACAAATATTATTAACCACAGAATTTAGTGAGCGGCGCCAAATATTGCTATGGATTGCTTTTTTTGCTTCTTTTTCCGTAAAAGTGCCTATGGTACCAGTTCATATTTGGTTACCTGAAGCTCACGTAGAGGCACCTACGGCTGGATCTGTAATATTGGCAGGAATTCTTTTGAAATTAGGAACCTATGGTTTTTTAAGATTTTCTATACCCATGTTTCCTGAAGCGACACTTTATTTTACTCCTTTCATTTATACTTTAAGCGTTATTGCTATTATATATACTTCCTTGACTACAATAAGACAAATCGATCTGAAGAAAATTATTGCCTATTCTTCAGTAGCTCATATGAATTTTGTGACTATTGGTATGTTTAGTCTAAACATACAAGGAATTGAAGGTAGTATTTTACTTATGTTAAGTCATGGAATGGTTTCTTCAGCCCTTTTTTTATGTGTTGGTGTTTTATATGACCGACATAAGACTCGACTTGTTAAATATTATGGAGGTTTAGTCAGCACCATGCCAATGTTCTCGACGATTTTCTTATTCTTCACCTTAGCCAATATGAGTTTACCCGGTACTAGCAGCTTTATCGGAGAATTTCTTATTTTAGTAGGAGCTTTCCAAAGAAATAGCTTAGTGGCCACATTAGCGGCACTTGGAATGATTTTAGGCGCAGCTTATTCTCTTTGGCTATATAATCGTGTAATTTTTGGGAATTTCAAACCCAAATTCCTCCAAAAATTCTCCGATTTAAATAGAAGAGAAGTTCTAATATTTTTCCCTTTTATTGTCGGAGTTATTTGGATGGGTGTTTACCCCGAAGTTTTCTTAGAGTGTATGCATACTTCCGTAAGTAACTTAGTGCAACATGGAAAATTTGATTGAAAAACATAAAAAAGAGGTTTGAAGAAATGTTTGAACATGATTTTTTAGCGCTTTTCCCAGAGATCTTTCTTATTAACGCAACCATCATTTTGCTTATTTATGGAGTTGTATTTAGTACCTCTAAAAAATATGATTATCCACCATTAGTGTGTAATGTTAGTTGGCTTGGTTTACTTAGTGTTGTGCGCCTAGGAGGGCGCGTTTGAGAAGACGATGGTTGAAAACAATCGCTCGGGTAGACTCCCTAACCTTATGTGGGATCAGACCGCAAGGAACCATAGCATGGGTACTATCCGCGTTTCGTCGCAAGTACAATCGTACGCATAGGAGTAAGGTAACTTCCCCCGACGAAAGGCGGGGCCGGAAGGGCACGTGGGCTCGAACGCTACTCACGTGCGAGCAACTCTCCGGACGTAACTGTAATGGACAGAAAAAGTGGTACACGTAACTAAACGACAAGCAAACGGCCAAACGCGCAAACTAGGGATCATCCAAATGGACTCTATAGGAACCGGCTTTGATAAAAGCAGGGCGTAGCAAATTTGCTACGATTTTCAAAAAAAAATACTTTTGAAAATCCCTTAGAGACCAAGGCTTTAGCCAAAATGTACGGGTGACAGATCCTTCCACAATGTACCCTGAGAAATACACCGGGCAATTCATGTTAAGCATACGACGATGCCCTTTAGAGTGAAAGCCTCGGGGGAAAAGGAGGTAGGTGATAATGCGCTGTACTTTCCAGACGCGGCGCGCGCCGCGTCTGGAAAGTACAGCAAACTCGGAGAAGCAATTTAGGATAATGTCATTAAAGAGAAAAAAAAATATTTTTTTCGCTGAGTGCTACTTACTACTTTTAGCCTCATATTAATGAGACTTCCTACGTCAATATACAACCCTGAATAAAAGACTAAGGCAATAGCTAGATAAAACAGCGAATTTGATTAATTTACCTACAGACGTAACCAATAAAAGAATGGAAGACAATGTAGTATAACGCCAACTCCGAAATGATCAGTGTTTTATTTTGTTCATGCAGGCCCGGCCTTAGAGGGTTTCGGTCCGTAAACCTGAAAAAGTTATCATGGACGAGCCACATGCGGGGAAACCCGCACGTGTGGTTCTGACCGGGGGGGGAAAAAGCACCCTATCGGTATCTAATAACTATATTATTGGTCGCTTCTAGCACACCTCTAACTGTTGCTAATTTATTCTATAATAATTTAATAATAGACAATTTTACATATTTTTGCCAAATCTTTCTATTAATAAGTACGGCTAGCACTATAGTTATGTGTCTGGGTTATTTTAGAGAAGAGAGTTTGAATGCTTTTGAATCTATTGTCTTAATTCTACTTTCTACTTGCAGTATGCTCTTCATGATTTCGGCTTATGATTTAATTGCCATGTATTTAGCTATTGAGCTTCAAAGTTTATGTTTTTATGTGATTGCAGCATCAAAAAGAGACTCTGAATTTTCTACAGAAGCTGGCTTAAAATATTTCATTTTAGGTGCATTCTCCTCTGGAATTTTATTGTTTGGTTGTTCTATGATTTATGGATTTACTGGAGTTACCAATTTTGAGGAATTAGCTAAGATTTTCACTGGATATGAAATCACTTTATTTGGTGCTCAATCTAGTGGTATCTTTATGGGGATTCTATTTATTGCTGTAGGTTTTTTATTTAAGATCACAGCAGTTCCTTTTCATATGTGGGCACCTGATGTATACGAAGGTTCACCTACTCTGGTTACAGCATTCTTTTCTATCGCACCTAAAATATCTATTCTTGCCAATATGGTACGTGTTTTTATTTATAGTTTCTATGATCCAACATGGCAACAACTATTCTTTTTTTGCAGCATTGCTTCTATGATCTTAGGAGCATTGGCTGCAATGGCTCAAAACAAAGTCAAAAGACTTTTAGCTTATAGTTCTATTGGACATGTAGGTTATCTTTTTATTGGTTTTTCATGTGGAACCATAGAAGGGATTCAATCGCTACTAATTGGTGTTTTTATTTATGTATTAATGACCATCAATGTATTCGCCATAGTATTAGCATTACGTCAAAACCGTTTCAAATATATAGCAGATTTAGGTGCTTTAGCCAAAACTAATCCTATTTTAGCTATTACTCTGTCTATTACTATGTTTTCATACGCAGGAATACCCCCGTTAGCCGGATTTTGTAGCAAATTTTATTTGTTTTTTGCTGCTCTAGGCTGTGGAGCTTACTTATTAGCCTTAATAGGAGTTGTTACTAGTGTTATCAGTTGTTTTTATTATATACGCTTTGTGAAAATAATGTATTTTGATACACCTAAAAAATGGATTCTATATAAACCAATGGATCGTGAAAAATCCTTACTACTAGCAATTACTTTGTTTTTAATCAGTTTTTTCTTTTTATACCCTTCTCCTCTATTCTTAGTTAGCCATCAAATGGCACTAAGTCTATGTTTGTAAGTTGTATGTCTAATAAATAAATAAAATTTTTATAAGTTCAGCATAATATAATAGTAATAGTTGCATAATCCACAAGTCTGAATTGGATTCAAGACTGAATTCGAGCAAGGCCACAGAGCGTAGCTTTTCGCGGGGCGCGATAAAAAAAAAGAATTTTTTTCGCAGATTGGCCTTTGCTAAAAACGAGGAAAGCACTGCGCCTCCAATGACTCTCCGTACCGTTTTATTTCTTCATCCTCTCGGTTGTCTCCAGCCCCATCATTTGTTATGCGAATAATGTGGGCACAGCACCGGTTTAATTGCGTTTCGCGGAGAAATGGTCACCGCAGCGTGAGGCTGCACCTGCGCCCTGAATCATGACAAATGATTTCTATTTGCCAAGCAACGAAGCGGCCCCCTACTTTTGTCGGTCACTCTCTTCTGGTACCTTAAGCGACAGAAAAAAAAAATAGATTTTTGGAGAAGAAAACTGGGTGAATAAAAACCCAAGCGGAAAAAGGGACTTGAACCCTCAACTTCAGCCTTGGCAAGGCTATACTCTACCATTAAGCTATTTCCGCCAGCTCCGACAAGACAAAACAATAGGAAAAAAGTAAGAAGGCCTTTACACTTATCAGATGTATTCTTTTAGTAGAATTTGATGGATAGGCCCATGCTTGGAAAGATTCGAACTCTCAACCCCCAAATCCGTAGTTTGGTGCTCTATCCGATTGAGCTACAAGCACAAATTTATTATTCTTAAGCACTACGTGTCATGTAGGCTGCATTACTACAAAGAAAAAACATATGTATATATGATATGAAAAAATATTTGAAGAATTGAAAAAAAAAAGAGATATGCTTTTTTTTCCCTATTCATTTAAATTTAAGCGATGGTATACTTTGTAAATTAGGATAGTATTACCCTATTGCATTATTTCAAGGCGTTTATGCCTTCTGTGACTCGAAAAAGTTTATTATAGCACTGTGGTCAAATTAGTCAACATTTTGACCGCAGTTAAGTGATCTGGATGCATTATAACACGTTAGTAATCAAGTTCAAAAAAGAATACTTTGTTGATTTGATTAGCTCGCGTTTAGGTTTTACTGCTAAAAAAAAACAAAATATATATAGATTTTGTTTTCTCATTTCTCCTACCTAATTTATTGGCTCTATCCAAAAAGCGGAAATGCAGACGTTATTAAAGGTCGCTCTTGGTGTAATGTTGACCAGGTACAGAGTTTTTTTTTAGTTGAAAGCGTTATGGATTATCGTAGGTAAATGAAAAAAAAGGTGGCGTATAAACGGGCCACAGGCCGCAAATTGTACCACTTTTTTTTCTTTTTATTGCAGCGCAGCTCTGGCTGACCATTTTTCTCCGAAATAATTTTGTCCCTTTCGTCTAGGGGTATAGGACATCGTCTTTTCATGGCGAGAACACGGGTTCGAATCCCGTAAGGGATAGCCTTACTTACATATGCTCCGAGAGCCAAGCGAAATGAGCTTTCCAGTGCACGTAGGAATTTTTTGTCTGAAAAAGAAAAGGACACAAAAAAGTGGAAAAAAGACTTTTTTTTCAGTGTCTTCGCCCTTTATTCTAGTTTTTCACTGTTCTCCTTCATTCTTTTTTTTTGTGTCCTCCTGATGAATGAAAATCATAGAAAGCATAGTAATGAAAGGGCGCAGGGTATAGCGGCCAAAGGCCCCATTCCCATAACGAATAGAGCATAAGAAATAAGAAAAAAAAATTTTATGCAACTTTCTAAAAAAAACCAAGTAAGTGAAATATGCCTACAATAAATCAATTGATTCGTCATGGTAGAAAGTCAAAACGGCGCACACAACGTACTCGAGCCTTAACTCAATGTCCTCAAAAGCAAGGAGTATGCCTGCGTGTTTCGACGAGAACACCAAAAAAACCTAATTCGGCTTTACGCAAGATAGCCAAAGTACGTTTAACCAATCGAAATGAGATAATTGCTTACATTCCCGGCGAAGGCCATAATTTGCAAGAGCATTCTGTGGTTATGGTTAGAGGGGGTAGAGCGAAAGATTTGCCAGGTGTAAAATACCATTGTATTCGAGGAATTAAAGATTTGCAAGGAATACCGAGTCGACGTCGAGGCAGATCTAAATATGGTACAAAAAAACCCAAAGATTCTATATGAATTTATTTGTCAAATCATCGAATTTCAGCTTTGTTTTTGCTTTATCAAAGGCAAAGGCGGGAATCAAAAAAAATGAAAATTGGCCATTTAGCGGAAAAAATCTATTTTTTTTTTCAGAAAGCTTTTTTGCGCGTCGTTTATCGCATTGTAGATATTTATGCTATGCCCTGGAAGGGCATGTGCCATCAAGACCTAAAAGTCGTGGGGCAAGCATATACAATAGCTCAGACAATTTGGGCTATATCCGGGGCTTGCATGGTAAACAAAAACAATTAATAAAAAAATTGGTCCATATTTGCATGATTAATGGTAGAAAAACGAGATCTCGTGCTATTGTTTATAAAACTTTTCATTGTCTAGCTCAGCATGGCGATATATTAAGACTTTTGGTTAATGCCATAGAAAATGTCAAGCCTGTTTGTGAAGTGAAAAAGGTAAGAATTTCTGGTACTACTCAATTAGTACCATCTATTATAGCAACAAATCGTCAAGAAACCTTAGCCATTCGTTGGATGCTCGAAGCGGCAGCCAAACGACGTATTAACAAAAAAAGCATGAGCTTAGATCAATGTTTAGCTGATGAGATATTGGATGCTTCCCGAAAGATGGGGATTGCACGTAAAAAAAGGGATGATCTTCATAAACTGGCTCAAGCCAATCGTAGTTTTTCGCATTATAGATGGTGGTAAACTATTTAAAGTGGAAGAAAAAAGGGATCAGGCGACGAGGGAGACGAAGCGCATTATTTAGAAACTTTTCTGCGCTTCGCCCCCTTTTGCTTTGCCCCATTCAGGAATTAGGGAAAGAAAAAAAAGGCCAAGCTTCGTTATGCGCTTGGCTACTCATTTATAAGCATCTCATGGCTTTTATCATAATTAAACTATTCGTCCTTTCTTAGAATTAGACATTAAGCGTCTCAGCGCAAGATAAGTTTGCCGCATCAAAGAAGGGTTGCAAGAGAGTGGGCGCAGCAAATATATATTTTTTTTGCTTGCTGTTTTTTCTATCAAAAAATCGACCAGAAAGCCAGTAATATTCGCGTAGTTTTTTTTTGTGCACCCTGCAGGTAGCGCACGATTATCAGCACACCGAGACGACTAAAGACAACTTTTGTCAAGCTGCGGGGGGGAGGAGTATCTGCGGCCTATTTGTTTTGGTAGGAATTAGTCCCCGGGGTCCTGGGACATTCGCTTTCGCCAACAGGGAACTCTACAAGGCCGCAGGGCGCAGCAAAATATATATATATAGAATATTTTTTTTTTCGTAGCTTTTTGCATCCCGCGCGTTCAAAGGTCTTCGACCATCGGTGTGCATTATTTTGCGTCATCAAAAGCAAATCCAGCTTTTTTATTATGGTTGATGATGACGCGCTTAAAAAGTAAAGAAGTGAGTGATGTAGCAACTGTTTTGATGCTCCTTACACCAGTCTTCTAATGAAGGTTTATAGCATCATTTAAATAAATACAAATTAAAATAGTAAAAACATAAGCTTGTAATATAGCAACACCTAATTCCAAACCAGTTAATGCGAATACTATTAGAAACGGAGCAAGATGCGCTAAATACATAATACCTCCCATAGATAGCATAGTCCAAGCAAACCCGCTTAGAATCTTGACTAAACTATGACCAGCCATCATATTGGCGAATAAACGTATTCCTAGACTTAATGCGCGAAAACGATAGGAGATTAACTCGAGAAGTACTAGGAAGGGTGCTAACGGCAAGGGTACTCCTTGCGGCAATAAAAAACTAAAAAAATGAAGCCCATGTGTTTGAAATCCAACTATAGTGATTCCGATAAAAAGAGATAATGAAAGACCCAGGGTAATTATAAAATGACTTGTTACTGTAAAACTATAAGGTATCATACCAATAAGATTACTGAATAATAAAAAAAGAAAAGTGACAAAAATTAGAGGAAAAAAGCGTTGTTTCATCGAAGAAGGACCGCTTATTTGTTCATTTACCAAGTTAAGCACAAAATCATAAATAATTTCAACAAAGGATTGCCAAGCATTTGGTACTAAGTGTCCTCCATTTAAAGTAACGAAATGAACTAGAAGCAATACTAGACTGATAGTTAATAGCATAAACAAAGATGAATTGGGTCGGTAGGGGAAAAAAATCTTTTTTTTTTGCTCCATTTGAACCTTACTTAGGCCCAGGGTTTAAAGCCGTTCCCCTCCTATAGAACCGTACGTGATAGTTGCCCATCATACGGCTCCTCTCTCTTCGGGACCGGCCCAAGGCCCAATAGAGGCTTTATTTTGGCAGCCATCTTCAAAAAAGGATTTTTTTTTACTTAGCCGAAGAGAGCCAGGACTACATTCCTCGCCGCTTATTTTGTGGGAGGTTTTCTATCCATCCTCGAGCGCATTCCACAGTATCCTGGGCACTCGCCCTCATAGCCGTCACCCCAGTTGATCTACCCGCGCGTTCTGTCTAGGATTCTTTAGGCTCGACCGGCGTGTGCCGGCGTGAACATGGTTTGTATCCTGACCCAGGGGCTTCCTTTCACCGTCTACCATCGGCTATTTGAGTAGATCAGTCCTCATATTCGTCTCCCTTCCAAAAGAGCGGCCATTCTCGAGATTCGTAAACCTATCCTGTACAAAACACTTTCCTGACTCCACGGCATCGAAGTAAACGGGAGTTGGATTATCGTCTAAAACCCCGACGAAGTGTTTACACCATCGAGTAGTGGGCGCGAGCTCCGCACGTAAATGAAAGATAGAAATTTCCTATATGAATAGGAATCAATGGAATAATTGCAAATTGTTCTAGCGGACTGCAAGTCATGATGAATTCTCTTTTTTTTATTTTAGCGCGAGGCGAAACTAAGAAGCTGCTTCGTTGCTTGATGCTCTTCAAGGCAAAGTCTTGAGAGAAAAGAAAAAAATATTTTTCTTTCTTTCGGTATTTTTTCATATATATATATTATATATGATGAAGAAATACCTCGAAGCCAAACTTGATTTGCCCTACATTCGCGCAGCGAATAGAGCGTTAATTTCTATTTATGTTTTTCTTTTCTTAAATAATGAATGGTAACTTTTTGGAAAAAAAGGAAAACGAAGCATAATCAAATGGATTTGAAGAGCTAAAAAAAAATCTTTTTTTTTACTTTTCTGCATTTTAGAATATATATGAAAAAAAATCTATCTATTTTTGTGCGCCTAGATTTTTTGTTGGTTTGCTGCGCGCTTTTCTTCTATAAGCTAATGGACAAAGTATGCGTGATTTTGTGCCATCCATGTTCGTTCTAGAAGAGAATAGAACTCAAAGTTTCTAAGCCTCTCCTTGCCCCAATTCCATAAGTTGGGGTCTTCGACCCCAACCATGTGCTTTCCAATATTTGGTCAACGAGCAAAAGTGAAAAGCGCTCATTTACATAGCTAATTTATGAATCGTTTCGTACGGAAACAACTCGAAGCGGTTTCAGCTCTGGGAGCCTTCGGTGATGCAAGGTTCAAGAGTGTCTAAGGGCACAAAGAATAAAGTTTAGAAATAAAGATGGTCATTAATTATCATACATGATGAATTTGCTTTATACGAATTCAAAATCGAAAATAGTCTACGGATTTCACGAGCGAAAAATAGTTTTGTACGCAAAGTTCGCCATCCATTTACTATTACGATATATCGAGATTTATCTACTCGACTGACGAGAACCTGAGACACTTTTTATTTATGATGTCGTTCCACGAAGCCTTCTAATGAGCTATATCCAAAGCGGGGGGAAGGAAGCGGATAAGAAAAAATACATATTTTTTTTGCTTCCTGTTGCACTTTATAACCGAAGGCTTCTTTCGTATCGAGAGCGCTCTTATTTCGCACTTCTTCTTTTGCTCCAGCAGGATCTCTTTCTCATGGGGCTCTTTTCTTATGCCGTGTACATGTGTTGGCTTTAGTTGTTTTTTTGCTTGGTTTGTGTTTGCTCGCATCATCTGGAGAACAGATGATGCGTAGAAAAAAAATCTATATATTTTTTTTCATTGTTAAAGCAAATGATAAAAGGGACTTAGTAAAATAACCATGATACTTTTTTCTGTTTTTTCGAGCATTGCTTTAGTCTCTAGTGTTATGGTAATACGTGCTAAAAATCCAGTCCATTCTGTTTTATTTTTCATTTTAGTTTTTTTTAACACTTCAGGTTTACTTGTTTTGTTAGGTCTTGACTTTTTCGCCATGATTTTTTTGGTGGTTTATGTAGGAGCTATTGCCGTTTTATTTTTATTTGTAGTTATGATGTTGAATATTAAAATAGCAGAAATTCACGAGAATGTATTGCGTTATTTACCTGTAGGTGGTATTATTGGAGTTATTTTTTTGTTGGAAATTTTTTTTATTGTAGATAATGATTACATTCCAATATTACCAACGGAATTGAGTACAACTTATTTAACATATACAGTTTATGCTGAAAAGATACAAAGTTGGACTAATTTGGAAACATTAGGCAATTTACTTTATACCACCTATTTTGTTTTGTTTTTGGTTTCTAGTCTTATTTTACTAGTAGCTATGATTGGGGCTATAGTACTTACTATGCATAAAACTACTCAAGTCAAAAGACAGGATGTGTTCCGACAAAATGCTATAGATTTTAAAAATACTATCAAAAAAATCAGAGATATTTGAAGGCTTCAGCTCTCTGAAGCCATTAAGAAGCTCAAAAAAAAAGGTATATATATTTTTTTTTGTACGCTTCTTCTTTTTTATGTTGTGCCTTCTTAATCTCCGCTTTTCTTTTGCACAAAGCAAAGGAAGCGGGTAAACCCCCGGAAAGCGAAGGTTTTCCGGGACTAAAGTCCTTCGTAAAGCCAATAATGAATATGGGGCGAAAAGAAGAAAAGGTACATACAAAAATATAGATTTTTTTGACGTATGCCGGGGCGGACGACTTAAGGCCTACTTTATATTTTAGTGGTCGAACAATCGAAAAGTAAACAAATTTTCTATTTTCTAAAAGAAATTGCTGCGTGCTGCAAGCGCCAAAAAGCGTGGCGCGGAGCAACAAATAAAAATAGAGGTGGTGGCATGACGGCTCGTTTTCTTTTCCAAGTGACTGCATTGCCGTTGATGCATTTATCTTTTCTATCCAATTCAAACCCCCTTACTGCAACTTTTGCCTCTATGGCCAAAGGCGCGAAACGCAGCCAAATATTTTTTCGTGTTCTTTTTCTAGGAGTTCCGCGGTTAGCGCAAATGACTGTTAAGTGCGTTGAATATATTGACACAGGATTTAGCTTTTTACTATGCCATTGTTTAGAGCATGTCTAAACAACTACCTTACCTTTATCTGGAGACAAATTTGGAAAACGCAGCATACTATAGATTATGTCTAAGTTAGGCCTCATATGGATAAATCTTATTTATGGTTAAACGCAATTCATTTGGGTTTTTTTAGCTCTTGTTTATGTAAGTATGCATGGTCAAGCTATCAAGCATAAAGCATGTAAATTTTTCATGTGTTTCCGCTTTGCGCTTAGTTTTGAATTCTGAATCATGGGGCTACTCTATGGCGTAGCATCTAATTACTATGTTATTGCAGAACTGAATCAAAGCCAAGTGGTTTTTCTATTCTATGAATAATTAACAAGTTGCATAATCTGCTACTTTGAATTTTTTTTAAGCATTGTATTGGTTTGACTGTCTGTTTCTAAGAGGTTAGTTATACTTATTAAAGCAAATAACCGAAGCCTTTGTAGGCTCTATTTCTCCTATATGATGGCACATGGTTAACGGAAGATTAATACTGATCAGGTAGAACAGATTCAGTTGTGCGAAGCACAATAATGAATGCGAAGCACTCGAAATGCATGATGCATCTTTAGTGTAGGGCCGAAGGCGCGGGCTTATTAGGATGTAAGTATGTAGGTTGTGTAGGTTTTTCCATTAATAAAGAGATCTATATTTTAGAAGGCTTAGCCCCCTCTACTTGAAAGGGCGGGACCTTCTCTTTCTCTCCTCTGCGTTTTCCTTTCCTTTCTTTTGTTCTTTATCTTTCTCTTTTTCTTCTCTCAAATAATCAAGTTATTATTCTAAATAAAAATATATGTATATAAAAGGAGAGAGAGGCCAAGCCTCTCTCTCTTCAGGAGGAGACAACAATGCTGTTAGGGAATCCTTAAGTCTGAATGTAAAGGCTTGGGTTACTAATGAATGAATCCCAGGAGTGGGCAAACTACAAAGAAAAAAAAATATGAAAAAGCCTTGGAAGTCATGAGTACACTTCAATAGACGACTAGGATCTTAGACCTTCAGAACGTAGCCGACACTTTATATAATAGAATAGAAAAGGGTTGTTGACGCGGTCTACTGGCCACCCCTCGTGACGGAAAATGCATTTGCTTCGGCTTATGCCTTCCATCTTTAATTCTATTAATTGGTTATTTCAGCCGAAGCGGTCTTGCGATAGAACCCAGGCTCCACCGTCTATAATAAATAGTTTATTTTGATGATGGGGATATTTTGGTTTTTATGAGAGTAAGGTAGACTAGAAAAGCCCTACGAATAAAAGTAAACTTAATAGGTAATAATCTGGGACTTCAGTACTCTTAACGTTTAGAGCTTAGGAAAGTGTTACGCATAGATGAAAAAAGAAAAATAATCTTATTATGTTTATTTAGCGTGGAATCTTAGGTTTAAAGTTCAAAATATTTTCTATTTTAAAGGTTGTTTAAATAAAATGACATAAAACAACCACACAAAGTTTTCATAATTCTCTGTCATTTTGGCAAAACAAAGACCTGGAGAGGCTGTTAAGATAGCTGCTAATGCCATAGGCGCTTTTACTGCGGCGGGGTACTTGGTTGTACGTGCACAATTTAAATTTAAATAGAGCGAATGCATTAGAATTGTAAGAAAAAAGCCTAAAATTGAAAAAGCTAAAGTTCAATTATAAGGTATTTATTAATGAAGCTAAAAACACGGATCAGCTTTTGGAACAAATTGAAGAGCGTTAAATGAAAGAAATTAAGGCTTGTTGGTTGGGTAGTAAAAAAAATGAGTACTGATGAAGAATGAACAGCCACGTCTAGATGATGCTGTTTAGCGTGTAGTAGAAGCTAAATACAACAAGCTGCAAGCTAACTTCGCGCGACAAGATTCGAGCGGAACAAACGACCATAAAAGAAAGGCCACGAGTATCATAGGCAGACCTTCAACAGGCACCTAAAAAAAAATTACCACCTAAATTATCTATTAAGTACCCTGTCCCAAACGCAAACTTCTTCGTTTTTATAAGATATGAAGTATAAGATATGAAGGTATTTTTGTTTCTCGAAGAGCCATCGGGAACTTAGGTTCTTTTATTTATCGAGTTTCGCAAGTATATCTTTCTTAGGATCTAAATCCTATTAATTTGAACGTAGAGTTGTATGATGCGAAACTATCACTTACGGGGTGGGTTTAATCTTAGATTTTTTTATTTTCTGAGTTTTTATGGGATTATTATCGCGGGTTTGTCTATCCTAATGGGCGTCTAACAAAAAAATCAATTTTTTTGTTGGTTGGCCCTTTTGTGGGGCCTGTTGAAGGGCCGAAGTAGTTCTGAAAAAAACAAGAATATACCAAATGAGTTTGAAAAATACATGGCTATTTCCAATTGGTTATTGTGACGCTGCGGAACCTTGGCAATTAGGATTTCAAGACGCAGCAACACCTATGATGCAAGGAATAATTGAGTGCGCCTAGATATATCATCACGGTTGCAGAGCTCTGCTCCAACTCTGCCATATCTGCTCGAGCTGGCTATCGCCAGGATGTGAGCTACACAGGTGGGGCATCCTTAGCAATAAGATTGCCCCGAAAGCATCATGTGAAACTCGCAGAACATTGAGACTGCCCTCACTAGGATGCTTCGACAAGGCATAAGGGAAGATCAGGATAACAAACTTGATACGTGAATCTAGTCCATCCAATTCTGGACCGTATGTCTGGAGCAGAATATCAAGGCATACGCGTGGATAGTAAGCCTGCAAAACGGCCGAACTTGCGCTCGATATCAATTGCGAACACGGGACTTGAGTCCCCACGTAGCACTCTATACAGGAATAGCCCGAGAAATCAGGCATTCACGCAAGGATCTAACCCTTGAAAATCCGTGATGGTGGAAGCTGGGGAACTAACTCCCTGTACAAGGAGAATTCAGAGATCCCGTAGTAAGAATGCATAGTTTTAGCTATTAAGGGGATCAACCTAAGACCGTTTCGTATCCTCTCTGAGATACATACAGAAGGGGCTTTGAAAAAAAAAATATATCTATTTTTTCCCCCTTATCTCAGTCAAAAAGCGAATAAAAGCCTGTAAATGCAAGAATGAAGCATACAATGGACTGTTACGCACTCAACGATACCACCATCATCTTAACTACGTGTTACGAAGCAATCAGTTTATAGCCTCGATGATGCCACTGCGCGATAGTTTGTGGAATAAAGCAAGCAAAAAAAAAATATATATATATTTTTTTTTGCTTGCTTCTGTGCAAGCTTCTTTGCTGACTGATTGTCTAACACATGCCCACTTTGTTCGCCTTGCGAACAAAGGAAGATGCGCGTAGCGCCGTTACGTTTCCTATTTTGTTTTGGAGAAGAGGGCAAAGCATGCTTCTTTGCCCCTTCTCAGGCCAAGGTTCGAGGTAGCGAGCTTTATGACGGAAAACTGTCACGTATGGTTCTGAGGGCAGACACCGAGCGCTGACCCCTATCTTACATCATGATATTTTTTTCTTTTTAATAATTATTTTGATCTTTGTATTATGGATGTTGGTTCGCGCTTTATGGCATTTTCACTATAAAAGAAATCCAATTCCGGAAAGAATTGTCCATGGGACTACTATAGAGATTATTTGGACCATTTTTCCTAGTATTATTTTGATGTTTATCGCTATACCGTCTTTTGCTTTATTATATTCAATGGACGAGGTAGTAGATCCAACAATTACTATCAAAGCTATTGGACATCAACGGTATTGGAGTGCGCCCTTTTACAAGAATAATGGAAGTGCAACGAAATGCACCGGACTGGTTCTATGGTCTGCAAAGCTTCTGGCTTACCAAAAGAAAGATGAGCCAAAATCATTCTTCGTTTGACGTTGAAAGACTTGAGAGACTAGAGCATGCCAGAAACGGGGAGTTAAGGTTAAACCTATAGACTGAAAAGGCTCCCCTAGCTAATAGGCCTATGGTTCCATTCTTTAAGTCGCTAGAGGTACACATTCCTCTTCTCGATGTAGGCAATATACGAGAAATAGACTGCTCAGCCTGCAATGTCCAATAACAGCGCTGAAATATTGAATCTATCAGCACCACAGTCAGTGGCATACGACTTCGAATCTAACAGGCCCGGCCCCGTCATTTTTTGGAATAGGGGATCCCCTAACGTTGGCAACAACCACGGTAGTGGCAAAACTGCCGGAAGAAGAAGAACGAGCCTCGGAGAGGCTTGCTCTTCTCCTTTGGGGACGGAGGTCCTCCAATAGGTAACATCAAGAACAAGAACTTTACCTTTACCGAAGGGGGCCAGCGCTTATACTGTACTGAAGTCTCGGCCGCTCGCGAGGGACGTCGGGCAATTTCGGCGAAAACTCAAGGGTCACAGAGGATTTACTTACGGTGGAAATGTTACTACTATTTTAATCTATTCGACCTAATAAAAAGTTACAAAACTGCATATCGCAAGATCAAATGAAAATTTGGGAACATTACTTCAGGAGTCAGCGAGTCCACTCTCGACGATTCAGGGCGTGAGCCGTCTTATCATCATCGATAAAATGAAGGACAGATCCTTTCAGTTTCAAGCAACCGGTAAGTTTTTTAAAACATCAATAGGTGCTAGGAACAAGAAGGAAACAGGAAGCCTATTGCTAGAAAACAATGGGCGAGGACATAAGGCCCAGAGATTGATAAATAAACCATGGGTTCACTGGGTCATTCCTACCTACAACTTGGACTATCACCCCTTTTTTCGAACGTTACACTTATTGAACAAAGGATAACTAGATTGGATTCGTTTTATGTGGTTAACTATGCAGTAAGGTCCCATACTTTTTTTCTTCTATATGATCTGTGTCTTGCTTGTAAAATTACTGAAATTGCGGAAGCACATTATTACAGACATATTAACAAAAAGGCCAAAGTTTTGACCTTGAAAGGTTTCACTAAGATCATAGTTCAATAAAACAAGAAGCAGACCCCTGATAACGGCACCTGAAGATCCACTGTAGTATATTACGTTTTATTCCCGGGTGGGAAAGAACTAGACATTCTACTCTTCGAGTTTTGATGAGCGTGGAGAGCTGTCTGCGGGGAAACTTGCAAGTACAGTTTGGTGGGAGGCGTATGGGCTCTTGGGACCAAGGACTGGCCGTCGACCCAACCTTATGAGTATTCAGACTATAACAGTTCTGATGAACAGTCACTAACTTTTGATAGTTATATGATTCCAGAAGATGACTTAGAATTGGGTCAATTGCGCTTATTAGAAGTAGACAATCGAGTAGTTGTACCAGCAAAAACTCATCTACGTATGATTATAACATCTGCTGATGTACTTCATAGCTGGGCTGTACCCTCCTTAGGTGTAAAATGTGATGCTGTACCTGGTCGTTTAAATCAGACTTCCATTTTTATTAAACGAGAAGGAGTTTACTATGGTCAGTGCAGTGAACTTTGTGGAACTAATCATGCGTTTATGCGTGCGCCCGAATAAATAGGCCGACTGCTGAGCCTATTCTGGCTCAGTCGCACTTTCTCGAACAAGACAAACCTGGGTGCGAGCTATCCAAAAAAGCTATCATAGCAATATCATGGCTAGAGCAGTAGGGAAAAGCCGGGGATCGATGGGCCTGCCCCCATTAGGGCTCCCCGGGAAAGCAGAGGATATGGTTAGGATAACGAGCTTGAAACGCGGAGCCCGTCCTAAGCTGGACCGAACGTCCCAAGCAGGATATAGCGGCGAGCGAGTGGTTAGTAAACCAATAGTGTTAAACCCGCAGTTGATGGCATTAGCTTCTGCGGCACTCGGGAAACCACAGGGCACTCCATACAGAGTAAGTCCGAGAGATCAGACGCCCGCGCAAGGACCTAAATTCTCACTAGGAGGTAAAACCTAATTCGGACCTATGGAAGTCGGGGCTAAACATCCCCATGACAGTGTCGTGAGGGAGTTCAGAGGCCTCATAGTATTACAGGCCTCTTCAGGTCATGCGAAGGGGGCCAATCCAAGATCGTACTTTTCCTTTACTAAGACAACAGGAGCTCTCAACAAGTCTATACGCTAGTTTACGCTCAAGTTAAACTGGACAGATCTTGTTTGTCTCTCAACGGCCATATAGGTAAAAATCTACAAAAGCAAACACGGCAGATACTACTTACTACTATGGATTCACCCCAATGAATATTGAGCGATTCTTTGTTTGGTACGAGGCTATTTGAAAAAAGCAAAAAAAAATGACACCGAGATCTGTAAGGAATACTCTGAATAGAAAAAAACCCCAGCCCATTTAGTAAATAAGCCGAGCAAAAGTCATTTATTTTTCACACCGCCAAAAATACCCAAGCCAAGCGAGATCAAAACGAGGGCAGCAGCACCGTGTGAAAAGACCTCCGGCTAATGCTGGAGGTCCTATTTTCTGCCTACTTTATTGGGTTGCTTGCGCGGATTTCGGCCTCACAAAGGAAGGCAAGGATATGTTCCAATTACACGCGGGCCCGCTAAGGGCCGAAGGCCATAAAGGTTTTTAAGTTTGAGCAATTAGCGCTCCCGCGTAAGATTGTAGATGCGAGCTGGGGCGCCAAAATTGGCTCGCTCGGGGTTATTTTGATTGTGTACTATTTACAGATCTAATCGGGGAGATATACATAGAGGTGAGAGACGTAAGAGCTAAAATTCGCTCGGGAAATGTTACCTATGACTAGTGTAAGTATAAAACGGCTGTGTGGACAACAAATACCACGGCGCCGCCAACAGTTATTTGTGGGCTGCGGCGCAGATTAAGATACTGAGAACTCTAACTATTGTGGAGAAGGTTGCCTAAGGTCCAAGGTTAAGATCTAGGAAGGTGAGCAGTACGAGCTGAAAGGCTCCCATACTGTTCGGAGGGCAGGGGCTCTTCCTGACCCCTATCCATTGTTGTAGAAGCTGTTTCTTTGGATGATTATGTTTCTTGGATATCAAATAAATTAGACTAAAAAGCAAACAGGACGAATTATGAGTGTCTCTCAAAAGCATCCTTATCATTTAGTAGATCCAAGTCCATGGCCTCTTTTGGGTTCATTGGGAGCTTTGGCAAGCACCATTGGTGGTGTTATGTACATGCACTCTTTTATGGGAGGTGGAGCACTTCTTAGCTTAGGTTTGGGAATGATCCTATATACTATGTTTGTATGGTGGCGCGATGTTATACGTGAATCCACTTACGAAGGACATCATACATTTGTGGTCCAATTAGGACTTCGCTATGGTATGATTTTGTTCATTGTGTCTGAAGTCATGTTTTTTTTAGCTTTCTTTTGGGCTTTTTTTCATTCTTCTTTGGCACCTACGGTAGAAATTGGAGCTATTCGGCCCCCCAAAGGAATTGATGTGTTAAATCCTTGGGGAATTCCTTTTCTAAATACCCTTATTTTACTTTCATCTGGAGCTGCCGTGACTTGGGCTCATCATGCTATATTAGCTGGATTCAAAAAACAAGCTGTTTATGCTTTAGTAGCTACCAGGCGACCGTCAGATTACCAAGGAAACTTTTTGATTACCTCTCGTAATCATACCATTGCTGATGCTCGCAATGAGACGGATGCAACTTACCATTTAAACCAACCGGGACAATAGCATGTTGCAAAAGGAAAAGACAGGGTTGACCAACTCTAGAGAACTTTTCCGACCGTGTCTTGGAAATATAGCCGAATGGGTCATTCATGAATGTGAGGTGTTTATGAGACACTAACTCGAGCGTGTTCGATCAGGTTATTGACCAACCGAAAATATTACAGCGCTATCTCCTCCATGGCAGAATGGTAGCCTGCCTGTGGCAGAGCAGGAGGAGGTCCCAATTTCAATATGAAACAAAAACACTGGAAACACGGCTGCTTTTTTGTCCGAACTAGCACTATTAGTTGGAAATCTTATGTGTTTTCATGTAAGTATAAGAGTACCTTGGTAGTACCGGTGAACTAGATAGCCATGATCCGGCTATCTGGGACGGAGGACTCGTAGTATCCGCCTACCCGAAAGAGAGCTGGCAACAGTAAAGCACTTGACTCGATCTCATTCGTTTAAGGGCAAAGCGAGAAGGAGTCTAAATCATTGTACAGAAATGATTTTCATTTATGGACTTTACCTGATTGACACGGGAAATCTGACTTCAGGTCTGAATAGAATTAAGCCTAAGCCTTTATAAAGCACTACGTGCCCTATAGAGTAAAAAATCAGGTTGGTGAGCCGTGTGATAGGTAACTATCTTGCACGGTTCGGAGAGCACTTTATTATGTCAGATGAGTAAACGGCGACCAAGTTGTACGGCTCTATGAAGTAACTTTTGACTCTACCATTTTGTTGGCTCTAGTCTTCACCGGGTTTCAAGGAATGGAATATGTAGAAGCACCTTTCACGATTTCTGATGGTATTTATGGTTCTACCTTTTTTTTAGCCACAGGGTTTCATGGTTTTCATGTTATTATAGGTACCATTTTCCTAATAATATGCGCTATTCGTCAATATCTAGGGCATTTTACCCAAACGCATCACTTTGGCTTTGAAGCAGCTGCTTGGTACCGGCATTTTGTTGACGTGGTTTGGTTATTCCTATTTGTATCCATTTATTGGTGGGGAGGTAATTAAAAAAAAGAGAAAAAATCTGAAACAGTTTTTTTACCAACCTAATCATACTTTATTTAAAGATAGAATTTCCTTTAGTCTGCTTTTTTTTCCAAGAACTGGGCTTGTAATGATGGTGGTATTCGTGATTAATTCTAGCGATTCTAATATGGATCCTAGTACTTTTTAGAAGGAAGGTATCCATATACTGGTGATGTCATGAGGCAAATATTTTGATAGACTTAAAAGTTATCAATAACTTAATTATTACTCTAAGAGGAAGCTTGAGGTCTATAAGGGGCATTATGATGTCAATCCAGAGGGCATAAAAAGCATCCCGACCTTGTCGCTGAAAAAAGAATATGTTTGCTATGCCCTATCACGTAATATGCAACCTGCCTTTTTTTCTAATAGCAGTTGAATGGATAAAACCCTAGCTGCTTAAAAGCGACCGTTAGATTTGCATAAGAAAAGCGAAGAAGGTGGTTGACCAAGGCCGCGCGGCACGCGCGTGCTTGTCCTAGGCCGGTTTGCTTAGGGTGTTGCTTACGCAGCGCTTTGGAAAAGCTTTGTGCTGATGGTATACCAGTAACATTTTTTTTGTGGGAACCGAATAATAAATATAGCTTTGTGGTCTTCTTCGTTCATCCTGCGGGGGTGCGCGGCTTATGCGAGAACCCGCGCGCCCCCCTCCCCCTCCTTTTCGTGTCTGTCTGGCCTCGACCGCTTCGTTCATAAAACGTGGCATTATGTAAAGTTTACATACATATTAAAATAGATGGGCTAGATGCACTAAACAATAAAACTACTTCATTAATTATAGGAAATGCTTATATGTATTTTGGAAAGATGCGTAGCATTTGGTTGGTTTTGCAAACAAAGAAAAAAAAATATATATATATTTTTTTTTCTTTGTTTCACTAATCAGTAGAAAAATATGCTATGCTCCGCGGCCTAGTTGATTTTACGAGCTTGTTGGATCAGCCCTGAATTAAATCAAAGCTTTGGAAAGGCTGAAAAGCCGGTTCTTCGATTGAACATGGAAAAAGAGAAATGAATGCATTCTTCTCGCGCAAGTGTTTTGTCAATGCCTAAAGCAAGGAGCCGTAAACCATATATAGAGCAAAAAAATCTATATATAGCTCCGCGGTAGGTGTCTGTGGCACTGGCCATAGCGAATGTTGGTGTCATGTTCATAATTCTTATGACATTTCACAACTTTATTCTAGAAAAAAAAGGCAACAAAATGAGACTGTATATCATTGGTATTTTAGCGAAAATACTTGGAATAATAATACCCCTTTTACTAGGAGTAGCCTTCTTAGTTCTAGCTGAACGTAAAATAATGGCTTCTATGCAACGTAGAAAGGGTCCTAATGTTGTGGGATTGTTTGGATTGTTACAACCTTTAGCAGATGGTTTGAAATTGATGATAAAAGAACCTATTTTACCAAGTAGTGCTAATTTATTTATTTTTCTAATGGCTCCCGTAATTACATTTATGTTAAGTTTGGTTGCTTGGGCTGTTATACCGCGCGCCGTGCAAGGTGCTTTCGTCGCTATGGGGCATATCCTGGTGCCCGATCTCTAGTCTGCGTCAATGGAGTAAATCACCCAGAGGTAGCGTTGCCGCAATGCGCGTGGAAAAGCATCTGGGAAAGCAAGTCACAACCCATATTTCAAAGGACGACTCGGAAGATACTGTTGGGGTTGATGAGGCTGACGAATCCGAATTACGTAGCTGCTGAACGACAGCATTCACCAAGCCAGCGGGTAACGACTTGGTCCTGGAATCGGTTCTTTTGGTAGGTATAACGGAGGCCGAAGACGCAAAAAAAGAGAGATTTTCGGGGGCATTCTCAGTAAGGGAATAATACTATGCGGACATCTTACCTCGACAAACAGGTGAAAAAAGTCGAAGACGCAATCACGGGATCGACCTACTCTCTAGTGAGAGGGTCGGCGGAGCCGCTATAGTAAGTAAATAGGGAAATCGACCAAGCCAGGTACTGAAGGGCGGCAGTCATGATCCGATGGTAGAGGGCCACAAATGTGGTGAAGGCGGCGACGCTTCAACTCTTCTGAGAAGACGAGTTGGTCATAGCAGACACAATAATGCTGCTACGATCTCATTCAATAAGTACCTCGTAAAGCGCGTCAATATATATATATATAGATTTTTGTTGATGTGCTTTAGTAAATCAGTGGCGGAGAGCTTTATGACGGAAAACTGTCACGTATGGTTCGGAGGGCGGGGAAATCTCCGACCCCTACTTTTGATTATGGTATGGTATTGTCAGATTTAAATGTAGGTATACTTTATCTATTTGCTATATCTTCTTTAGGCGTTTATGGTATTATTACAGCAGGCTGGTCCAGTAATTCTAAATATGCTTTTCTAGGAGCATTACGATCTGCAGCTCAAATGGTTTCTTATGAAGTTTCTATCGGTCTTATTATTATCACTGTACTCATTTGTGTAGGTTCTTGTAATTTTAGTGAGATTGTAATCGCGCAAAAGCAGATATGGTTTGCTGTGCCCTTGTTTCCCGTATTTATTATGTTCTTCATTTCTTGTTTAGCAGAAACTAATCGAGCTCCTTTTGATTTACCAGAAGCAGAAGCTGAATTAGTCGCGGGCTATAATGTAGAATATTCTTCGATGGGTTTTGCTCTTTTTTTTTTAGGGGAATATGCTAATATGATCTTAATGAGGTGTGGAGCTTTGCATCTGACATTCGTTGGGTTGCGGCCCTCTGCAGGAGCCAGTGCCCTTTCTTTTAAGGGCCTTGTGCAGTAAATCCTTCTGAGCGATCTGAAGACCAGTAGGCTTGCGAAGCTTTCGGAGAAGGGTAGCCTGGTGTGTCAGCACAACAACGAAACGCGAACTCATCGGACGACCTATCTAAGACTAGGGAGATACCCTAACTAAGTGGGTACCTCGTAACTTTTCCCCAGACCTATACGTGTACCGAATGCTCATACGGGAAAGTGCGCTCCTAGGTCTGGAACTAGGGAGGGTTGCTGCGAGAAAAAACTTCTCGTCTCATCCAGGGGGTGCGAACACACCTGCGCGAATTACAGATGACAGCTACAAGGGTGGCAGGGGAAGGAAACAGTACCCCATATCCGGGGATGAATGTAAACCCATTGAACAGGGATAATCATTCTGGTTCTGGGAGATACAACTCAGCGGCGGTGGTGGACATTAGTCTGAAAATCGGGCGTAGCGAGCCCAAATCATTAGGGCGCAAAGCGCAGCACCTATATTATTGCGGACAATAGACTACTACTCGCGCCTTATTATGAGCGAATCCAGTCTAAACCAAGCAGCTTAAAATCTGACGGAAAAGAAATTTTTCCCGCTCTGTGCCGATCATCCACACTCAAACATCCATGCGAGGCCTTCGTGATTCGAAAACCTAAGCGTAGCTTTGGTTAGAGGGGATGAGACTCAAGATTTCCAGAACGGAGCCGTATGACGCGAAAGTTTCATGTACGGTTCTTTGAGAAGGGTGTGAATATTTATTATTCTCAGGCCCCAAGGGGCCACGAAGCTACACCCTTACTCTCCTAGTCTATGTACATTGCTTTTTCTAGGAGGTTGGCTGCCCATCCTAGATATTCCTATTTTTTATGTGATTCCGGGTTCGATTTGGTTTAGTATCAAGGTTCTTTTCTTTTTGTTTGTATATATATGGGTTCGTGCAGCATTTCCACGATATCGTTATGACCAATTAATGAGGCTTGGTTGGAAAGTATTCTTACCTTTATCATTAGCTTGGGTAGTTTTTGTATCTGGTGTTCTAGTAGCCTTTGACTGGCTCCCTTAATTCATTGAACAATTTCACTGCAGTGCAACTAAAAAATATATATTTTTAATTAAAAAAAACTGCGTTAAATAGCAGCTAAAAAACCAAATGAATTGATTATTGATTAGAAGAAATATAAAATAATATATTTTATTCGTTCTATTAACTTCATAAATGCAGGCTTTGAGAGAAGGAGAGAGAGGCTTGGCCTCTCTCTCTCTTTGAGCGTTCCAAAACGAATAAAATATATATATATATATATTTTTTTTATCTAAGGCCTTGTAATGATGGGTAAATCCTGCCCATGATGGATTGCGTTAATCATGAAGAACACAAAGTTTCCATGATCCGCGAAAACGAGAAAGCACGAAACATTCATATGGCAAGACGACTATCGATTCTTAAACAACCTATATTTTCTACATTTAACAATCATTTGATAGATTATCCAACCCCAAGCAATATAAGTTATTGGTGGAGTTTTGGTTCGTTGGCTGGTCTTTGCTTGTTCATTCAGATAATTACAGGCGTTTTTTTAGCTATGCATTATACGCCTCATGTGGATTTAGCTTTCTTAAGCGTAGAACACATCATGAGAGATGTGAAAGGCGGCTGGTTGCTTCGTTATATGCATGCTAATGGGGCAAGTATGTTTTTCATTGTGGTTTATCTTCATATTTTTCGTGGTCTATATTATGGAAGTTATTCGAGTCCTAGGGAATTAGTTTGGTGTCTTGGAGTTGTCATTTTACTTTTAATGATTATAACAGCTTTTATAGGATACGTACTACCGTGGGGTCAATTTGGCCCCTCCTTCTACTAATAGGAGGATAAAAAACCCCACTAAATGCGGGAAACTCTTTATTACTAAGGTACTTTTCTCCCATGGAAGGCGCGAAATGGATGATTTTTGGTGGCGATCCCTAAAATTTTAGCCTTGCTGTCTTGTGTGGGTTTAAATTCTAAGTAAAAATCCTTAGCATGTCATCATAGACAATCCGCAGGAAAACTTTTGCTACACAAGAATAGGCGTCTTCGGCCTTGGAAAAAATAGCATAGAGATTTCCTCAGAGACTACACGTGGGGTGCCTAGTCTATCATCGATCTTTGGCTAGATAAATATATAGTCCCATTTCTCTCTAAAAAGTCATGTCTATTTCACTCTAATGAATGAATAAATAAAGGCCGGAGGCCTATTGGAGTCTTCTTATGGTATGGTCTGGTCTATTTAAGGCGTATATTAAGTTTTTATTTATAAGCCTTACTTAAGCAGCTTTGTAACCTTTTGCCATAACAGATCCAGGATAATAGGGTTTACTTTCAATTCTTGCTCCGGGGATATTTGAGTAACACCCAATTTAACGAATAATAGTAAGGCCGAAGGCCCGCCAGTATCTAGGATTTCAAATCAAAACCTCGGCTAGTTTTAATTGGTTCCTGTTTTTTTTTTTGCAGTTAAGAGAGTTTCTAAGAAAATTATTGACTATTCGACTCTTGGAGCATTAGCCTATTGGCTTATGGATGATAAGGCCAAAGAGCGCGCGGGCCTTATTCATACAAATAGTTTTACCAAAATACTGCAGAAAAAATTTCGTATCAGGGCTAATTCTAGTAAAAAAGACTTTAAATCGCTGCTCGATATTCTGAGTGAAATGCTGAAATGAAAAAAAAGCGGTGGAGCCTGACATCATTCATCTATAAAATCTAAAAAGGATGTAGAAAAGACATGGTTTGGGGAAATTTAGGCAAATGAGTTTTTGGGGAGCTACAGTCATTACGAGCTTAGCTAGTGCAATACCTGTGGTAGGAGACACTATAGTAACTTGGCTTTGGGGTGGTTTCTCGGTAGATAATGCTACCTTAAATCGTTTTTTTAGCCTTCATTACTTACTTCCTTTTCTAATAGCTGCCGCTGCTATTATTCATCTTGCTGCATTACATCAATATGGCTCTAATAATCCATTGGGTATCAATTCTTCTGTGGATAAAATAGCTTTTTATCCCTATATGTACGTAAAAGATTTAGTATGTTGGGTAGCTTTTGCCATTTTTTTTTCCATTTTTATTTTTTATGCACCTAATGTTTTGGGGCATCCCGACAACTACATACCCGCGAACCCTATGTCAACTCCGGCTCATATAGTGCCAGAATGGTATTTCTTACCAGTTTATGCGATTCTTCGAAGTATACCTAACAAATTAGGGGGTGTAGCTGCCATAGGACTAGTTTTTGTGTCATTATTTGCTTTACCGTTTATTAATACATCGTATGTACGTAGTTCAAGTTTTCGACCAATTCACCAAAAATTATTTTGGTTGCTTTTGGCAGATTGCCTACTTTTAGGCTGGATTGGATGTCAACCTGTGGAAGCACCATATGTTACTATTGGACAAATTGCTTCAGTTGGTTTTTTCTTTTATTTTGCTATTACGCCCATTCTCGGCGAATTAGAAGCTAGATTAATCCAAAATTCTAATGTTTGCGAGGACTTAAGTCCTCGTAAGCTTTCCCACATTTTTAAGAATTCAATTTATGTTGTGAAATGAAAAGCCATCAATTTATTAACCGTCTTATTACCAAATTCCCGTATCCGGTTTTTACCTATTATTTCTGCATTAATTAGTGGTGTGTTTTTAATTGCACCACTTTTCAAACCTATCATCGCACTTTGTAAAAATTGGAAAAAAAATTATAGAGGATTTGAACAAGTATCCTTGCCGGGATTGCTCTAGAGCAATTACAGCGGATATTTCAGGAATCCAGCGTCGGTCAAGAATTCCGGATCAAACAAAGTTTCTGTCCAGAATTCTTGACCTATGAGACTTCGCCGAAGTTTATCTGCTCATAGTTCACAAGAGATTTTGACAAACAGATTAAGAGAAAAGGAGAGGTTTTGCGCTGCGGCATCTCCGTACTAAATTTATTGGAGCTTACGCCCTGGCTAGAGAAGTTATAGTAGAAGAGGGTATTATGGCCCAGACGTGCCGCCGTCTTTTTTTTTCCATTGATTTCGTTTCGTTTATCTCTTCATTAATCTGCCGAGATTTTGCTGATTCCACACCAGACCCAGCTACGACGCAAAAAACGTCTATGTCCGGTATAAAAAAAAAAATTCCCAGTATAATAAATCTGCGCATAAAAGTAGCTAATTGATACGTTCTAGGCATAGACGTTTTTTGCGTTCCGCTAGTCTTATTATAGCAAGCGCGTAATCATCCGAATAGTTGTCGTCTACTGTTTCAATTAAATTTGATGATTTAGCACATTGCAAAATTTAATTGACTTCGTCGAGTCTTCCGGAGAAATTATCATTATATATTCTGTTATGATGTTGGCACGGCGGCGGCTATTAAAAAAGTTGTTTTTGGTATTAGAACCCCAGTCATTAAGGCTTTTGTAGCTTCTACAGCAATGACGGCCTATAGCAAAATAAAGTCATAGAGGCGTCTCGAAGCTTAATAAGTACGGTAGCAATGCCCGGCCCGGGCGACCGGTCCTGCCCAACATCGTGCTCGAGGGCCGGTGCTGTTTACCGCCCAGCGAAGAAGCTTCTCCCAGCTGAGTAACCGCTCGCTCCTTATGACAGCCAGGATGAGTTGGCAGTAGCACGGCGCAAATCTCCTACTATTGGTCGAGAGCCTTACTTGATAACGAATCGGTTAGAGCTTTACACTTGGTGGATGGCTTTAATCCCTTTAGAGTTCACGGATCCCGCGACTGTTTTTTTAGCTTATTTCAGTTCTTCGTATATTTCTATCTTACTTAATTGATGGTTTAGAAGAGATGCCATGAAAAAGTTTCATAGCATAGTCTCAAAATAGAATATAACACATAGAAAAAAAAAAAAGAAATTACTCTATTCGTTTCTAGGATCTTTTATACTTCAATTTAGATTTTGGTTGGTTGTTTATTCTGATTTTTTTCTTGCTTTATTGCGGGCAAGTAAATAATCTACTGCGGCTTTATGAAAAACCATTTCTAAAAAAATCTATATTTTTTTTTGCTTCATGTTTTCCGGATTTATCAAGTTTACCAAGTTTACAAGCTCGAATCGCTTAAATTCGTAGCAGAGCACTCTGTAACATTTTAACATTTGCACTAGAGACTAAATGCTACACAACGTATTCACTGTGCTGTGCTTTGCGCCCAATTTTGCATTTTTCTATTCAGTTAATAATTTTTTTATTATTCCTTGCCCCCGCAAGTTAAAGGGTGAAGCTTTTTAATGTAAGCTATACAAAGATTCTAACTTTGGGCCTAAGACTTTCGTGAGCGAGTCCTTGGCTAATTAAGTCATTAAGGTGGCTCTCTAAATGGCTGCAGTAGGTAAAGGCTTGAGAAGCGCAAGCTTCGTCCTTCGTAAATTCTGCCAGATCACATCAATAAAGTAAGTGTCCAAGATCAGCAAAGCTCCCAGCTTTTACACGTTTCGCGCTTTTGTAATATTAAAATATGCTTCGCTCTTTAACTCATGTTCTAATGTGTTTACTTTTTAGAAAAAAAGAGACGATTTGTGGATAACCAATCGTTTTTCAAATCTCTGATAGCTACTTTACCAAAATGGATACATCAATTTCAAAAATCAAAACATGAAAATATATTCTATACCAATCCTGATTACCTATTTCAATTATTATGGTTTTTGAAATATCATACCAATACACGTTTTCAGGTCTTAATTGATATTTGTGGAGTTGATTATCCTTCTCGAAAACAAAGATTTGAAGTAGTTTATAATTTACTAAGGGCGACCGCGAAGTAACCGAATAAAGTGCTCATTCGTATCAAACGAATGAGACGTTGTAGAAGTCTGCAACGAAACGGCCACGACTTATTTGACGGATATACCGCTAGAGACACCCAACAGGACGAACTTCCAATGGGGAACATAGCCTGTCGTGAAAGGGGATCACAGGGAATAGCCAACCCGTAGGCGATACCCAACCGTGTCTTTAAAACGCAGTTGAACGGGAAAAAAAATTTATTTCTTTTTTTTTCATTCGTAAACGTGAGGTGTAGGTGGGATATTAGCCCGGGCGCATTAGGCAAGACTCGAATGAAGTATCATAGCGTCTTCTTCGTACGACGGAGCTTAGTGACAATCGTACCAGGACAACGAAGGAACCAAGATCCCCAAAAGTATTTTTTTTCTTTTTGCTATGCTCATAAAAATTGAAGTAAAGGGCGAAGCTTCAAAGGCACAGCACTTAAGGGTATCTAAAGCACCTGAAGCGCACTGCGCGAAGATGCCCAAGAGCATCCAATTACGAGCATTCGGTGGAACCGGTGAACCATACATTTTTCTAGATAGAGATGCGTGGGACAGAGGGCTCGTAGTACCTGCCTAGTCTTTGCTTCGAGAACCATGGTTCTCGAAGGAAGGAAGTGCTGCTAGAAAGCGAAAAGAAAGCGCTGGCACTGTATGACGGAGGGGAAGGAGCCTAAATCGACGTACCCCCTCCTAGCCAAGGGGGTACGTTGCGTACTCAAGCAGCACGAAGGGACCGAGATTGAGCTTGGATGAGACTAAGCAGTTAAAAAAAATATAGATTTTTTTGCTGCTTCGACATATTCTAATCGTCTGCATGTTTTTTGGAAACATTGTCATAAAGAGCAGTTCCAGACAGAAAGCCTTTTTCAGCTTATAAAGAGTATCAATCTGTGGATTACCGCCTAGAAAAAGCTTTTACCTAATCCAGGTTTGAATAATGATGCTTTTAGGAAACCTACTATATGTGGCACTTTGATCAAAGTACCATAAACACTGGAGGACTAGGTAATCCACTTCGAATTACATTTTAAAGCAAAAAACGCTAAAAGCGTGCAGCAAATAATTTTTTTTTCTATGTAGCTTTCCTCGGCCACACTGCGATACATAGAGCCATAATTGAGACAGTAAGAAACCTCGGTCTAGGCCATCCGCAAGCGTGTGTTTCACAGATGATTTTACTATTTAGAGTAATTGGTCCACGAGCTTTGGCAGAAAAGATACTTGACTTGGTTACATGATTTATTGAAGTACGGCTTTAGCTTAGGCTTGACCTGGATAAGACCCTAATAACCTGAACCAAAATTAATAAAATTTCTTTCCTTGGATATCTTACTAGTTGCAATTCAGAATATACCTACAAGTTTTTACAACAATATGGCGGCAATTAGATAATATATAGAATCCATCAATCTGGTGGGCTTAGCTTACTTGTCAATATGTGTAAAATGATAAACCCTCTGGCGATTTTATGATAAATGAAGTAACCCGAAACCCTGTTTTGCTTAGCTTCAGTATCTTTAAAGCTATTCAGTAGTGAGCATTAACCTTCATTCTACCTTGCCCTGTCAATTAGTAGCATCTGGCAAACTCTAAAAACCAATGTATAACGCACCGCGCTTAAGCTACATACTATGTATTTCATTGGCTAAAACATATACAAATTATATAAGAAAGGCAAAGCCCGCTCGAATTGCATAACTCATTTGCCTACAAAAATTACCACAATAGGCAATATGAGGGCGCATCACCTCTGGAAGCCATATATGCTGCTAGTTTTTGCTATAATGCAAGGCCACGGATGCTCCATGTACGTAAAAAATCGATTATTTCGCCGGGAAAGCCCACGCTTAGAGCCATATGATTACAAACAACCTTAGTTGAACTTGAGTTGGAGAGCCGTGTGATGGGTAACTATCTCGCACGGTTCGGAGAGCACTTTATTATATTGAGAGAATGCATAGGGAAACTGCGGCTCTGTGATGGAATTCTTGACTCTATGTATTCAATATAACTCACGCATTCGTATACAAACAAGTGTGGACGAAATAACTCCAATTTGTTCGGCAGTCAATATATTTGCGTCAGCCGGCTGGTGGGAGCGAGAAGTTTGGGATATGTTTGGTGTTTATTTTTCTAATCATCCTGATTTACGCCGTATATTAACAGATTATGGTTTTGAGGGTCATCCATTACGAAAAGACTTTCCTTTAAGTGGATATGTGGAAGTCCGTTATGATGATTCAGAGAAACGTGTGGTTTCTGAGCCTATTGAGATGACCCAAGAATTTCGCTATTTTGATTTTGCTAGTCCTTGGGAACAAAGTTCGCGTAGTGACAAATCGAGGAAAAAGTAAATAATTTTTGCTTACAGCCATCTTAATAATATTCAATTTCGTAGTAATTGCATGCTCGGCTCAGTTCTATGGCATGCTGAATAATCCGCTTTGCCTGTCTGAACCAAACTCGGTCTTTTCGATCTAAAACAGCGGGAGTGTTGACCTTTTTTTTCTGGAAACGCCGCGCTCGGGTGATGAGGATTCGAAAGAATAAAGTGGGCCTCCACTACTTTATTGGCTTGACACAAAAAAAAAAGGAAAAAGAAAAGAATAAAAAAGAATATATAGAAATGCCCCAAAATTTTTTCTCTATTTTACCTTTCATCTTCTTTTCCTTATGTTTTATTAGCTTGAAGGAGCTTGGCCAATGAATGCCTCCCCCCTTCCCGTCTTGATCTATCATTTAAGATGATAAATTGGACACAATCTGAAGGTTCAGATTGTGGAATTATTTAATTTATTGGTAGAAGGTTTTATTAATTTATGAACAAATTAACTGGAAATAAGTTGGCTGGAGCAGAACTATCTACATTATTAGAACAAAGAATTACCAATTACTACACCAAATTGCAAGTGGATGAGATCGGTCGAGTGGTATCAGTTGGAGATGGAATTGCACGTGTTTATGGATTAAACAAGATTCAAGCTGGAGAAATGGTTGAATTTGCCAGCAGTGTGAAAGGAATGGCTTTGAATCTAGAAAATGAGAATGTAGGGATTGTTATATTTGGTAGTGATACTGCCATTAAAGAGGGAGACATTGTTAAGCGCACTGGATCTATTGTGGATGTTCCTGTAGGAAAAGCCTTGTTAGGTCGTGTGGTTGATGCCTTAGGAGTACCTATTGATGGAAAAGGTGCTTTAAGCGCTGCAGAACGAAAGCGTGTAGAAGTTAAAGCTCCCGGGATTATTGCACGTAAATCTGTGCACGAACCCATGCAAACAGGATTAAAAGCAGTAGATAGCCTGGTTCCTATAGGTCGTGGTCAACGAGAACTTATAATAGGAGACAGACAAACTGGAAAAACTGCTATCGCTATTGATACCATATTGAACCAGAAGCAAATCAACACACAGGGCACCTCGGATAGTGAAAAATTGTATTGTGTGTATGTAGCGATTGGACAGAAACGTTCAACCGTGGCACAATTAGTTAAGATTCTTTCAGAAGCGGGTGCTTTAGAATATTGCATTATTGTAGCAGCTACTGCTTCGGATCCTGCTCCCTTGCAATTCCTGGCACCATATTCAGGTTGCGCTATGGGAGAATTTTTTCGGGATAATGGAATGCACGCATTAATCATTTATGATGACCTTTCAAAACAATCAGTGGCATATCGACAAATGTCATTATTATTACGTCGACCACCAGGTCGTGAGGCGTTCCCTGGAGATGTTTTTTATTTACATTCTCGTTTATTAGAAAGAGCCGCTAAAATGTCAGACCAAACTGGTGCAGGTAGCTTGACTGCATTACCTGTAATTGAAACACAAGCTGGAGATGTATCTGCTTATATTCCGACCAATGTTATTTCCATTACAGATGGACAAATCTTTTTGGAAACAGAACTTTTTTATCGTGGAATTCGACCTGCTATTAATGTAGGATTATCTGTAAGTCGTGTGAGCGGGGTGAGATTTACATGGGATCGCTGGAGTTGGAAAGCTCTGCGTAGGATCCCTCAGCGCGTAATCTGCCTTACTCGATTATAACTGGGTCGAAAGCCGGTAAGTCAGAAACTAACTATCGGAAGTTCAGGAAAACAAACCTCGATGATGGTCGCCCTACTCTCAGAGGGAAGACACCCGGGATTCTACCTGCGTGAACTTGGGATATGTGCCGTCTGCAGCATGAGTACTTCTACTACACGAGAGGGAAAAGGGGAACCCTGCGTCGGAAAACACACGAACTCCACGGCGATGAACGAGTCAACCAAGGCTCTACAAATCGTTAAATACCTAGAGGGAACTCCCGATGGGAATCCGGACCTATTCATGAGGAAAGGCCGCGATTCGTACGGTCCCAGTGGAACCACCACAAAAACTTACGAGGGGGGAACCTCGTTGGTTCGGCGATGGATAAAACTGAGAATCAGGAAAGTCCTGCTTCTCCTGCCCGAGTTGAGGCTGCAGCCGATCGAATTCGGGAACTGAAACCTAACGTCGACGTAAAATATCAAAAAATCGTCAACATAATAACGGACCCACATGCGCTCATAGCAGCGTACCAACGCATTAAATCTAAATTCGTAAAAAAAGAGGGGATGACGAATGGGAGATCTTCCAGGGAGCAAATCAACTTCTTATCCGCGTTAATCAAAGATGATTCGAGCACATCGCGGAACAACTGCGCGCAGGGAAATACCCCGCGAAACAGGTAAACATCCCAAAATCGGCAGAACCCGGGGAGACAAGACCGCTTACAATGATCAGCGCCAGAGACCAGATATTATAAACAGCTATCAAGGCGGCCTTTAAGCTCACGCCATAAGACTTAAGCAAAGGCTATAAGACCACTAAGGAAGAGAGTGATGCTGCACAGTTCCAAGATAATAAACTAGCATTCAATAGGAAGCAAATCCCTTTGCGTGTTTAACATTCTAAAAAACTACACACGGACAAAATATTATTGATGATTTGATTGTCTTCGTCTATAAGTGACAGGTTTCGGGAGAAGGGAGCCGTGTGATAGGCGACTATCGCGCGCGGTTCTTTGAGAGGGAGCCGGGTTGTATATCCTGTGCTAGCGCCTAGAGATGAGTGCGAACCCTACTCTCGAGGTTCTGCGGCTCAGTTAAAAGCTATGAAACAGGTATGCGGTAGCTTAAAACTAGAATTGGCGCAATATCGTGAAGTAGCCGCTTTTGCTCAATTCGGTTCAGACCTTGATGCTGCTACTCAATATTTATTAAATCGTGGGGCGAGGCTAACAGAGGTTCTTAAACAACCACAATATAGCCCAATTCCTATTGAAAAACAAATAGTGGTTATTTATGCAGCTGTCAAAGGTTATTTAGATCAAATTCCTATTTCGAGTATTAATCAATATGAACATGAGCTTTTGAAGTCTATAGACTCAGATATACTTTCTGCTATCGTACAACAAAAAAACATTACTGAGCAGATTAATAGTCAACTGGCTACTTTTTGTCAAAAATTTACACAGAGCTTCTTAGCAACTCATTCAGTTTAAAAAAATGAAACTAGAAAAAAATTTTCAGGCCGCAGGTTTTGTTTCCGTGCTTCCGGGTGGAGGGTGAAAGCGGCCAGGGCGCAGCCAATTTTTTTTCTTCCGCTCTCTGGCTACGCCCCTAGTAGGGCTTCGTCATACGAGCGAAGCTCGAAAACCCTCCATCCCCACATTAACTGTAGATTTGAAAAAAACAAAAACGCAACAAAACATTAACAAAATTGAATATATAGAACGCTTCTTCTTCTAATGTACTATTCGTAGGAAAAGGGCTTTACGCCTTTGTATTTGCACTATTAGATATTATTTATGTATGCGTTATTTTTGCCCACTATCCGGGCTCGCGCTTAGATAGATGTTTGCATCAGTCTTTTCTTTCTTCTAAAATGAATCAATCATTTTCGATGATTGCTTCGCCCTTCACCAAATTATAGCTGGTGTAATCAGGAGAAAAGGGATTCGAACCCTTAACCTGTGGTTTTGGAGACCATTGTTCTACCATTGGAACTATTCTCCTAAAAAAAAAAGTGGTTCTTGGTTTATGGAATTTGCACCTATTTGTGTCTATTTAGTAATAAGTTTGCTATTTTCTTTGATCTTAATCGGTGTTTCCTTTCTATTTGCTTCTTCTTCTAATTCGGCTTATCCAGAGAAATTGTCAGCTTACGAATGCGGTTTTGATCCTTTTGATGATGCCAGAAGTCGTTTCGATATACGATTTTATCTCGTTTCTATTCTATTTATTATATTTGATCTGGAAGTCACCTTTTTATTTCCTTGGGCAGTTTCTCTTAACAAGATTGGTTTGTTTGGATTTTGGTCTATGATAGTATTTTTATTGATTTTGACGATTGGATTTTTATACGAATGGAAGAAGGGCGCTTTAGATTGGGAGTAACCCGGCAATTTCTGAGCTTGCAAAACGATAAAAGCAAAAAAACATGTTTTTTTGCTTTTATCGTTTGGCAAGCTTTTAGCATTCCTTCCATCGCCGTGTAAACAAAATGGGATAAACCTCGATAAGTAGGCATAATAAGTCATTCATTAACTTTATTGAGCTCTCGGAGCCTTTGTTGGCGTAGCCAACAAAGTGCAGCCCACGGCAAGAGAGCCCGTGAGGCCGCACCGGCTCTCGGATAAAATTAACTGAAAGGATGCTGGGACGTCAAACGAATCGAGCAGGGCGCTGCCAAATTAGTTTGTTTTCGTGCGTTTGATTTTTTTGTTCTGTCTGGTAGTTTACTATTTTTACCCTATCGGGTAAAAATAGTAAAGCGTTTCGCGGAACAATGACTGTCTGTTCCCGTACAGTGAATGCCTGAAAATAATAGAATAGTCTTTTTGCGATGGGGGAAGCCTGAAAAAGCGGCTGGGAGGGTTCGCACAACGAATGAAAGGTGAAGGTAGTTTTCCTACTTTTTCCTCTCGCCAAAGAGCTTCTGAATAATATGCTTCGCTTCCCCCGCGCTCTTTCTGACAAAATGAAAAAAAAGGCATTATATATTAATTACATAGTATACTCAATTATATACAATCAATAAAGAGATTAGCGCAATCTACCTTTTGTCGATGCTTTATGCTATATAAAAAAAAGTGGTAATAGAGAGAAAAAAAATATTTTTTTGCTATGCTTTTTATCTTCAAGCCTTACGCTCCTACTTTCGGGTCCGGCCTTTTATCCGCTTTACTTTAACCAATAGGCTGGCTGGAGAAACCACTTTGGTGGCGTAGCTGTGAAAGATTAATTTACGTGATGTGCAATAAAATAAAGCGTCAAGCAATTGGTAAAAAGTGAACACCTTTGAGAAAAAAGAAACTAATCATGATGTGTTCTTTTTTAATTGATTATTTAGCATATTAGGGTAATTAGCTCAGTTGGTAGAGCGCCTCGTTTACACCGAGAGAGTCAGCGGTTCAAGTCCGTTATTACCCAAGGCAAAAAAAATATTTATTTTTTTAAGTTAGTTAGATCTGTAATAAAAAGATAGCACAGAACAGTGTTTTTGTTGTAACAACAAAAAAAATGTTTTGTTGTACTACTACAACAAAACTGTCTTATTATTAGTTGTACAACAGGACCGCCGTTTTGTTATGGTAATATATATTATCGCTTTTTTTGCTTTGCTTATTGTTGGGCCAACTAACGCAGAAAACGCATAGCGTTTTCTTAGTTTATGGTACAATCTGAACTATAAGATGATCATGAGAAAAAAAATATATATATTTTTTTTTACTGTGGACATTTCATTTAAAAAGTGCCCTGGTTCCATACGGCTCCACTAGCATAGCGAGTAGAGGCCGAAGCGCTTCAGGCTTGTTGGCTATTACTGCGTAATCGGCCTAACGCATGCAAGGCCACAGGTCGACTAACCGCGAAAAAGCGCCTTTCAGTGCAAAGCAGAGAGCCGCGCAGCCATTAGACTTGTGGCTTCGCTTGAACGATACTTCCGGGTTTCTACCGACGTACGTAAGCCAGTAGAATGGAAACATCCCGATGAATCATCTACGATGATTCATTATGTTTGGGAAAATAGCTTAGTTGGTTAGAGTGCTGGTCTGTCACGCCAGAAGTCGCGGGTTCAAATCCCGTTTTTCCCGGTAATTTTTTGATTCAAAAATTAATTATTATAAAATCAGTTTAGAAAGAGAGATATATATCTCTTTTTATGAACTGGTAACTGAATCAGTTAAAAGTCAAAACTAATCTCGAGGTGTGAAACTTTAGGGATAATGGAATAATGGTTAAGATTACATACTGAGCTAATGCTAGGGTAAAGAGATTGGAAAAAAAAGTTATGCTATACGGATGAATAGTGCAAAGAACTAATACAAAGACCTTGTCAAAAAGAATCTAAGATCTTAATCGGTGTTAGCGGAACCGAAAAATTTTCTATATAGAATTTTCTATAGAAAATATCATAGGTTAAGGTAAGGATTAGATTAGCGCCCCGAGTTGTTCGATTATAGCAGGAAGCCAGCGGTGAAAAGAGCGAAACTCTATTATGATGAGATAGAAAGATTTACTGCGCGTTATTTGCTCTGCCCTTAATTAATATTAATATAGCAGTTCCGACTAAAAGAAGGACATCTGATAATGAGATACCCTGGTAAAGCAAGTAAGCATAAGCTTAGAAGAGTGTCGAATAGACCGCAGGGCCGAAGGCTTCTTACACTTAACTTCTCACAATATACATAGGACATCTTCCAGTACCCAATGAGTCAAACATTCCTTCTGCGGGTTAACATGGTTAATAGGTTGCGTAAGTCGTATGTGGGCGCAAAGCGCAGCACGTGTGGTTCTAACCGGAGGAGAAAAGCATGAGAGGCCCCGCCCATCCTGACAAATACAACAATACTGTATCCTGGGTTCAAATCCCACCTTATCCGTAGGGGACGTAGTTCAATTGGTAGAGCGCATGTTTTGCAAGCATGAAGCTGTCGGTTCAACTCCGATCGTCTCCAAATAAACAGGTGGTATATTGTAGAAAAGTAGTATAAGTGCTTGGATGAATTACCCTTTATAATAGCTGCAGGAGATCTCGTTATGCTTTGCACTTTAACTTGGCTTTGGAAAAAAGAATCTGAAAACCAAACTGAATAATTTGTAATAAAACGTGTTAAAGGTAAAGATGGAGGACACGTAGCGTTCTTCCAACGCTGGCAAGATAAATATTTGGCTGCGTTCTATGCTCGGGTAGAGAGTTGGCGCTCTAATGCATGCCGCGGGCAGCAGTGCCCTTGCATTTTTTCTTCCTGTGTCCTGCTTCGCAAAGCTACGATGTTTCGGTTTCACGGGCCTTCAGGCTGCGAAGCAGCCAAGCCAAGAAACAGAAACCTCGTATAAGCCAGCAACAACTACGGTATTTTTCTAACATAATACAAACAGTGGCTATATTATATATTGGCCTGCGTAGCTCAGATGGTAGAGCATTCCCATGGTAAGGGAAAGGTCTCCGGTTCAAGTCCGGTTGTAGGCTTTGTAAAAAGAAAAATGATTAAATATGGCTAAAACCAAACAAATCAAAAATTTTACTTTGAATTTTGGACCTCAACATCCTGCTGCTCATGGTGTTTTACGATTAGTATTAGAAATGAATGGAGAAGTTGTAGAACGCGCGGAACCGCATATTGGATTACTTCAGTGCGGCATGAAGCCGCTGACGCCGAGTCGGCATTATCCTATGCCGCTAGCTATGTCCTGCTTGTTCCCCACCACGGGTGGCGCGTGGAGGCAACTCCCGCGTCATAAGCACCGGGCAAAAGGCGTTTTGTTGGGCAACTCAAGTGAGGCAAATCGCTCAGGGGAAAGGAGGGAGAAGGTCGTGAAGGTGGCCTCGTTATCCACACTAGAGGTCTCAACAGAGATGAATAGGGGGACGCCAAGTCCCCCACTGTGGTTGACTTACCACTGGGCTTTCTTGGAAACGAGAACGCGTCGGCGGGTCCTGGAGTACCCGTCAAGGGCGCACGCGTATTCCTGCGGGGTGATTATTACGACCAGCCCCTCCGCATCTCGGCACAGCGGAACATGTAACCGGCCTGAGGTCCCATTTTAACCGCCAATTTATTGTCCTTACAATGGGTAGGCTAACCATACAGGGTACAAGCCAAAACCTTAGGTCGGGTAGGACGGCACTACTGGCAAATACTATCTGGCAAAGAAACGAGTCGTAAAGGATAAAGCTTGCGTCAAAAGCATACGGGAAAATTCTAGCAACGAGGAAACCGGGGGGAGGAACCGGTAGAGCTGCAAGAGCATAACCGGAAGGTCAAGCCAGGGAGGCCGGGTCATTTAACGGAAGTGGAAAGGTTCGAATCGAGGCTGGAACAAAAAGGAAAAATAGGTAGCTCGTAGGACCCCACTGTGGTTGAAACGCGGGGCAAGACTGCGGGTGTTGGATACCCCACCCCAGATAGCGCTGCCTAAACTTCATGGAATTCCATGAACTAAGAAAACAAGCAGTCTCAAATTTGCGCATGCAAATTTCCAAGCTACCAAAACGGCTGCAGAGCATAGCATATATATATATATTTTTTTTTGCAGGCTTCAGACTTTTTTATCGAATCTTGGGCTACCTGTAATAAATGGCGTGAGCCGTATGCGAGGAGACTTGCACGTACGGTTCTTAGGGGGGTTCCGGCCGAAAGATCGGCGCCTACCCGACTAGAGGCACAGAAAAATTAATCGAGTATAAAACTTATCTTCAAGCTTTACCTTATTTTGATCGTTTAGAGGGCGACCGCGAAGTCATCGAATGAACTCCTCCATTCTGGAGGTGCTGCAGAAACCCGCAGCAAAACAGATACGACTAATCGACATATAGAATATGGCGACGACGACAGCATGTCGTAAAAGGAGATAACTGGGAATAGCCAACCCTTGGCCGTATCTTCAACTGCATCCTTGAGTGTCAGTTAAATGGAAAGTATCATGAATGAGAGATGCCAGCGGAATGATCACCTGGGCGCGCTAGGCTAGAAAGAAAATAAGCTTCCTCTGGCAAGATAACAAAGTAAGGCAAAATATTTTTTTTTGCTGGCTTTCAGTTTTCTGAGTGCAGCCTCCTCCTATAACGTCTTTCTTTGTGTATCGAAGATCTAAAGCGAGTACATCGGAGATAGAAACAGAAACTACGATTCAATATGAATATAGCAAAGCATCTGAAGCATAACTACACACTCACATAATCTTGTAAAAAGATAGGAGCATTCGGTGGAACCGGTGAACCATACATTTTTCTAGATAGAGATGCGTGGGACAGAGGGCTTGTAGTACCTGCCTACTCGCTTCAAATATTCAAAAATTTTTTTGCTGCGAGTTTTTTCAGAAAAACGCTGATATCAGCAAAAGGGAAGAAGCCTAAGTCGGCAGATGCCGCGCACTTGAGCAGTTCGGAGAAGACCAGCCTACTCCATATTCTTTAGAAATTAAGCCAGAATGCGCAACTTTTAAGAAACGAAGGAAGTCCGTTAATATTTGGTTCGTTCGCTAGCGCATAAACCAGGCAGACGCTTTATTCGAACTAGAGCTTGATCACCCAAAAGCGAAAATACTTCTGAAGTCAAAACTCAACCATTAATTATGACGCTGCGATCCTGGTTTGCTTATTTAAAATCTAAGGGTAACTCAAGTTAGAGAGCCGTGTGATGGGTGACCATCTCACACGGTTCAGGGAGCACTTTATTATGTGATGCGAGTGAATGTGTACGGCATAGCTGGCATCAATTAAATTTTGACTCTATTTATGTTTCTATGATGGCCCAAGAACATGCTTATTCTTTAGCTGTAGAGAAACTTTGTAATTGTGAGGTACCATTACGAGCTCAGTATATACGAGTGTTATTTTGTGAAATAACTCGAATTTTAAATCATTTACTTGCTTTAACTACTCATGCTATGGATGTGGGGGCATTAACTCCGTTCCTGTGGGCCTTTGAAGAGCGAGAAAAACTTTTAGAATTCTATGAAAGAGTTTCAGGAGCCAGGATGCATGCCAGTTACATACGACCAGGCGGAGTTGCACAAGACATGCCTTTGGGCTTAAGTGAAGATATTTTTCTATTTACACAACAATTTGCTTCTCGTATTGATGAAATAGAAGAAATGTTAACCAACAATCGTATCTGGAAACAACGATTAGTTGATATTGGTACTGTTACTGCACAGCAAGCTTTGGATTGGGGATTCAGTGGTGTAATGTTAAGAGGCTCAGGAGTATGCTGGGATTTGCGAAAATCAGCACCTTACGATGTTTATAACCAATTGATTTTCGATGTACCCGTAGGTACCAGAGGAGATTGTTATGACCGTTATTGTATTCGTATTGAAGAGATGCGACAAAGTATTCGAATCATTATGCAATGTCTTAATCAAATGCCTAGTGGCATGATTAAAGCGGATGATCGTAAGTTATGTCCTCCTTCACGATCTCAAATGAAACAATCCATGGAATCTTTAATTCACCATTTCAAACTTTATACAGAAGGTTTTTCTGTACCAGCTTCTTCTACCTATACTGCAGTAGAGGCACCTAAGGGAGAATTTGGTGTGTTTTTAGTCAGTAATGGAACCAATCGTCCTTATCGTTGTAAAATAAGAGCACCTGGTTTTGCTCATTTACAAGGGCTTGATTTTATGTCCAAACATCACATGCTATCAGATGTTGTTACCATAATTGGTACTCAAGATATTGTTTTTGGAGAGGTAGATAGATAGAATTACTATTTCACAGGTAGGAAGGGCCCTAATTTTCTGGAGCCAAAAAAGATTTTTTTCACGAAACTCAAAACGTCGCTGAATCATCTATGATGACTCATCAACATAGCGTGCGGAGAAGTATATACATAGCGAATTGCTACGGAATGCACTATTTTAAGGCTTTTCTTCTCCGGAGCTACGCACTTTTTTATTCGTTTTATCAACAAAGAGCACAGAGGCAGAGGGTGCCTTGGCGTTTTTCTTCTCCATGCCTTTTCGATAAGTAGAGAAAATAAGCTTGCAAAGGTCACAGAGCTCAGTAAAAAAAAATATATATATATATTTCATTCTGCTGTCTGCTTTACCCTTGGCATAGCGAATGACAGGGCCGGGTGGAACGATGAAAGCGCCCGCGGCCCATCAGGATTATGGCATTCCTACGTAATGTCCTAAAAAAGCACTAATTTCATGATGTAACGACTAACTAAAATGCATCGTTATTAAATCTTTTAAGAATGCAAGCCTAGAGCACCTACTTGACACACACAAGATTGAATCGCTTAAAGAAAAGATCTTATATACAGAAAACAATCTGAGATAAGAATACATAGAAAAAAGTGAAGAAAAAGCGCGAGAAGGGCGCAGCAACTCTATGATCTATTCGTAGTTCAATCCATCTTATTATAAGATGATAGCAAACTTTGCTGCAGGCGATCAATCATCGTAGATGAGACATTGATACAAATAAAAAAGGCAAATACACCATGACACTAAAACAATTAACTTTTCGTTTAAAAAAAAAGTCTGCTGGCAGAAATTCATCAGGGCGTATTACTGTTTTTCATCGAGGAGGTGGATCGAAGCGATTGCATCGGAAAATTGATTTTCAACGGAGCACTTCGTCTATTGGCCTTGTACAAAGAATCGACTATGATCCTAATCGTTCTTCTTGGATTGCTTTAGTACGATGGCTTGAAGCAATGAAACAAGCGGAGGCAGCCAATAGTCAAACAGAAGAAAACGCTTGGCGTTTTCTTGGTCGGAGAGAAAAAAATCTTTTTTTTGTCGACCTCTTATTTTCGTTTTCTTCCTTGTTCAGGAAAGCCCAGAGAAGAAATTCCGTTTTTTTCTCTGCCCTTTTTTCCCCAGAGACAAAGAGAGAGGCTGCAATTTTAGGCCCTTTCGGTAGCTTTCTTGATTTATCTAGGATAGCCTTAGCCGGGGCAAAGCCCGCTTTCTTTGCTTTGCGAATGAAAGACTTTGGAGGACATAATACGTTTTCTGGAAATGAAAGCGGAAGGTGGAAAACGCATAGCGGGGTGCAGAGAATCGAACGCAAAGCGCTTTCTTGGAGAACCAATATATTTTTTTCTTTTAAACCTAAGCATAGCGAAAAAGGACCAATGGTTGAGGCGGGCAAAGTAGATCGTGCACCTTTCACTTATATATTAGCTAGTGATCAGTTAGAAGCTGGCAAGACGATAATGAATTGTGATTGGTCTAAACCTTTGACTTCGTTCGATCAACATCAATCTTCCCAAAATTTGCTAGCCCATAACGACCTTCGGTTCCGAAATCACTTTGTTCACATAACAAATGAAGGCCAAAGGTGCCTCAGGATGGAAGAGCCCGTGCAGCGTAGTCAGGCTGCTTCTTGGCTACGCCCCGGGGGGGACTACGCTTCAAGTGAGAATAAAAACATACTTGATTCATATTATCAAATGGTAGGAAATTGCGTATCATTGGCTACTATACCTATAGGCACATGGATACATAATATTGAATGGAATCCAGGTCAAGGCGCAAAGTTGATTCGAGCTGCAGGGACCTTTGCTCAAATAATTAAGAAATTCGAAAATACACCACAGTGTATTGTGCGATTACCTTCGGGTGTTGACAAACTCATAGATTCCCGATGCCGAGCTACTGTTGGTATAGTGTCCAATCTTCATCATGGTAAACGTAAGCTTGACAAAGCGGGACAAAGCCGATGGTTAGGCAGACGTCCCATTGTTCGGGGTGTTGCTATGAATCCGGTGGATCATCCTCATGGAGGAGGTGAAGGACGCACAAAAGGAGGTAGACCTTCGGTATCACCTTGGGGAAAGCCCGCCAAAGGTGGATTTAGAACAGTAGTAAGAAAACGCAGAAATTAGTTTATGACACGATCTGTATGGAAAGGCCCTTTTGTGGATGCTTGCTTGTTCAAGCAAAAAAAGATCAGATGGAAAATTTGGTCACGTAGATCTTGTATTTTGCCTCAATTTGTCGGTTGCTATGCACAAATTTATAACGGAAAAGGTTCTGTTGGTTTGAAAATTACTGAAGAAATGATTGGTCATAAATTTGGAGAGTTTGCTTCTACACGGAAACCTTCTTCCTCTGGGAAGAGAGCTTCGCCCTCAAAAACAAAAATAAAACAAAAAAAAAAGGTACGATAGTGAACTATGGCGCAAAAAATAAATCCGATTTCAGTCAGACTGAATCTGAATCGTAGTTCAGATTCAAGTTGGTTTAGTGATTATTATTATGGAAAATTGTTGTATCAAGATGTAAATTTTAGAGATTACTTTGATTTAATACGTCCACCTACGGGAAAAACGTTTGGCTTTCGTCTCGGTAAGTTTATTATTCATCATTTTCCTAAAAGGACATTCATTCACGTATTTTTTTTGGATCGACTTAGCCGATCAAGACACACAGGCCTTGGGGCAATACAATCGGTCAAGCTGATTAGGCGTATTGACGACGCTACAAAGATACAGCGAAACGAAGTCAAGATTGGGCGCTATGGATACAATCATAGGTTACCGTCAATGCACGAAATCGATCAATTACTTCGGATCAGCGGTTGGATGGCCTCCAAAAACTCTACTTCTTTGAGGAACGATGCCTTTTTGGAGAATGATGACAGAAAAATGTCAGAAAAAAGCTATGCGTTTTCTTGTTTTGGCTCTTTGCGTCAAATTAGCGATGTATTTCCACAGACCATTTTCGCGGCTGTGCGTGCTCCTTTAAATCATTTAGTCATGCAATACTTCTTTTATTCAAAGAACCGAATTCAATTTGATCCTATTGTTAACATAGTTTCCAATTTGGCGGCACGGAGCATAATTAAAAAATATATTACAAAGGAGACAAAAAAAAAAGAGGACAGCTTGAAAAAAAGAATGCGTTCTATTCTGTCAAATAAAAGCATTTGTTCGAAAAAAGAAGGCTTAACCTATATGAACAAAACCGCGCAAGGCTCCTATGTGGAAGCCTTACGGGGTTCTACCCACTTCATCCGCTTGGCGAATGAAGTGGGCTTTGCGAGAAAAAATAGACCCGAAATTTCTCCGAACATCCAAACGGCTTATTCAGTTTGGCTTTTCTCTGAAGATATTAATTCCAGAAGGACAGAGATGCGTAGCGCGGAAGAGCTTTTAGCTTTGCGCACGGCGCTCCCCAGCTTTGTCCGGGCATTAACGTTCCCACACCAAAATGCCCTTCACTGCTTGCACAAACAGAGCCTTTTAAGGCTTCGTTTTCAAATCCATCGCGAGCAAGGCATGCCATTAGCTAATAATTACATAATGAAAAACACAGAGCCGATTCGTCAACCCTGGTCTATATTGGATTTTGGTGCTCCCTTTATTTCAAGAGATGCTAAATGGAGGAAAGTTCACTCTTTGTTCAGTCGTTATTATTATTGGAAAAAAATGCAATTTTTTTTATCTAACCAAACAAAAACTAATACCTTAATTAGGCCAGTCAAAATAGCTTCTGTTTATCAAAGTGCTTCTCTAATTGCTCAAGAAATATCTTGGAAACTAGAACAAAAAAAATCATTTCGACAAATTTGTAGATCTACATTTCAAGAGATTGAAAAATGCCAATATGTTAAAGGAATCCGTATTTGTTGTTCGGGCCGATTAAATGGCGCAGAAATAGCTAAAACTGAATGCAAAAAGTACGGTGAAACCTCTTTACATGTATTTTCCAATCAAATCGATTATGCGAAAGCACAAGCATCTACTCCTTATGGGATTTTAGGTGTCAAAGTGTGGGTTTCATATTTTTAACACAAAAAAAAGGGACAAGTTGTGCTATATCCAAAACGTACAAAATTTCATAAATATCAAAAAGGCAGATTTAAGGGTTGCAAAGCAGACGGTACACAACTTTGTTTTGGAAAATATGGCATGAAAAGTTGTGAAGCTGGTCGTATCTCATATCAAGCAATTGAAGCAGCGCGTCGTGCTATAAGCAGAGAATTTCGAAGAAATGGTCAAATATGGGTAAGAGTTTTCGCAGATATTCCTATTAGCAGTAAACCCACCGAAGTCAGAATGGGAAAAGGAAAAGGGAATTCTACAGGTTGGATTGCTCGTGTGGTAGAGGGACAAATCTTATTTGAAATGGATGGTGTGAGTTTGTCAAATGCGCAACAAGCTGCCACATTAGCAGCGCATAAACTATGTTTGTCAACCAAGTTTGTTCAATGGTTTTAATTAGTTAATAAATAAAAAGCGAGGCCGAAAGGCACGGAGCAAAGCAAAGAAAATGGGTAAAGACCAGGAATCTTTGTAAACTTATGGCCTCTATCAGCCTGAAAACGAACAAGCAGTCGAGACGATAGAAGTGTTGAAACCGTAAAGCGAGTAAAAAATTTATTATTATAAATAATTAATGGTCTTTGACCCCAATAAATATAGCCCAAGGGTTAAAAAAAAAGCCTAAAAAAAGAAATAAATATCTATATAACGCTCTTTGCTGCGCCTTTTGGAATGAAGTAACGGCGCGACTTACAATTTATTTGCAATGCGAATAAAGTACTGTTAGCCCGCGGAACAGAATAAAATGCCTTGAGGCCTTCGGCCTCAAGTCCAAGACGATTATTTTGTTCGCAGCCTTCTAGGTGAACCATGTAATAGATTAAATTGCGTAGCGGAGTTTTGTTCCACACAGCACTTTTCTTGTTTTCGAATAGAATAAAGCGCATGGCGTTGAGGTCGAAGACCCCTGAGTGAAGCGCTAAGGCTTCCGGGCTAAATTGCTGCGAAAAGTTAAAAAAACATTTTTTTCGCTTTCTTGGGGCACAAAGCTAATCAAGAGCTTGCTACTACGTCCTTTTACGCTTTTCTTTTTATTATGTAAAAGGAAGGCATAACAGCCCGCTATTTAGAAATCAGATAGGGGACGGTGCTTATATTCGTTTTTACCTGAAATAAAAAAAAAAGCAGCCAACTTATGTTCACTCCAAATAGACTCCGTTTTCATTACGAAAATTTATTACGTCAAGATTTGTTGTTAAAATTGAATTATGGCAACATTATGGAAGTTCCGAGATTGTGTAAAATAATAATAGTTCCAAAGGCACCCTCTAATTTGATAAAAAATGTAAAATTAGCTATGGAGATTGTTTGTGGTCAAAAATTCATACGGACACGAAGCAGAGATTCGGCAGGAAAGTCGTTTCGATTTAATAAATTTATATTGAATCGAGAGTCGAAAAAAGACACAGGATATGTCACTTACCTAGCACAAAGCACTCTACGAGGGCATACCATGTATAATTTCTTGGAAAAACTTATTACGATAATATCTTTTTACGATTACTCAGTTAAAGTACAAAAAAGCTCCATTCAATTATCAATGCCAACGCCGTTGTTACGATTATTTCCGGAAATACAAAATCATTTTGAGATTTTTGAACATATTCAAGGGTTTGATGTAACTATTGTTACTTCAGCCAAAACACAAGATGAGGCTTTCATTTTGTGGAGTGGTTTTTTGCAAAAAGAGGTTTAGTCATATGTCAACAAATCAAATGAAACGAGATCATAGATGTAGATTACTTGTGGCTAAATATGAATTAGAGCGAATGCAATGGAAAGCTATTTCTCGACAGAAAAACCTCCCTAATGAAATACGTTATGAATCTTTTTTCAAATCGTCTAAGTTGCCAAGAAATAGTTCCAGAACACGAGTAAGAAACCGATGTATTTTCACAGGTCGCCCTCGTTCCGTTTCTAAGTTATTTCGCGTTTCTCGTCTAGTTTCTCGTGAATTAGCATCTAAAGGTTCTTTACTAGGCATAAACAAATCGTGTTGGTAGTCAATGGAATAAAGGTTAGCTTTGCGAGTATAGGATGCAGCAAAAACTCTTTTTTGTACGCTTTTTTTTTGCTTTGTGTGTTTGGGGACTGAAGTCCTTTGCATGCAACGCTGTGCGCTCTTTGGTTTCTGAATACTGAACGAACTCGACCGGTGTGCCGTGTGGCTACTCTTTGTATACGTTGGTGTGCGAGTTGATGGCGTGTAACAACTCTATTGCTAGAATTCTACAAGATTTTGATTAGGTTACGCGCCAATCTCATCCGCTATAAGAAGCAAGCAAGGGTCGAAGACCGCGCAGCATGCTTGAATGAGCGTACGAGAAACTCTCTATCCGTCCGCGTTTACGAATCTACCCAACGAAGGTCGCGGCTGGGATACTCTTCGCTTCGCGCCTTTGCATGCTACTTGCCATCAGTAAATCATGCGAAGTATTGCGAAAAAAGAAACAAGAGAAGAAAACGCTTGCTTTTTGTCAGCATCAAGGTGTCGAAGAAAGAATCTTCTCCACTTCAAAGTGGGCTTTGATATGGGATCGTGAAGGATGAAAAACCGATGGCGAGATTCTATAGAAAATGGTTTATAAAAAAAAATTAAGTCAAGTTTATGGAAGCCAAATTATTTTGTTTTTTGGAAATAATTGGAGTTGGGTACAAAGCCAGTACTAATCCACAAGGCTCTATTTTATATCTAAAATTAGGGTTTAGTCATGAGATTCGACTTCAAGTCACGTCTGCAGTTCGCGTTTTTTGCTTCAAGCCTAATATCATTTGTTGTACTGGAATAGATCATCAAAAAGTAACTCAATTTGCTGCCAGCATCAAAAGTTGTAAACCTCCTGAAGTTTATAAAGGAAAAGGTATACAATATCGAAACGAAATTCTACATAAAAAACAAGGAAAAAAAAAATAAATCATGTCATATATTTTAGGAACTAATTTAGTGCCGAATGAACAAGTAGAAATTGCTTTAACTCGAATCTTTGGACTTGGCCCCAAAAAAGCAATTCAAGTGTGTGCTCAATTAGGTTTTAATGATAACATTAGAGTTAATAAGTTAACTAAGTATCAAATTGACCGAATTATCAAAATAATAAGTCAAAATTATTTAGTTGATTTAGAATTAGCAAGAGTAATTCAGAGGGATATTAAACAATTGATGAGTATTGGTTGTTATCGTGGTTTTCGCCATAATGCGGGATTGCCCTTACGTGGTCAACGAACTCATACTAATGCTAAGACTTGTCGCAAATTCAGAAACGTTTCGATCAATCAACGAAGTTGATTCAGGCCGCAGGCTGTAAGTTTTTTCCCATTATCCATAATAAAATGATGAAGGCGCGAAGCGATGTGTAATGAAATTTAAATTTCATTACACATTTTGTTATTGGCTTTTCCTCCGCAAAAACATCATCGATTGGTAAGGCCGGCTCCTATTGGTTGGCATATAGGCGCAACAAGTCAAAGGGCGCAGTAAATCTATATATATATATTTTTTTTTTTGAGTCATCGCATAGTTTTTATCTATTTTTGCACCGTAACTGCCTTTCGGCAGGGCGGGCTCGGATAATAGAATCTCTCACCCAGAGAACCAAAAGCTGCGGCGTTCTCTTTTGTTTAATGGATTATTTTGTACAAATTTTTTCCACAAATTTTTTTTTTAATTAGTAAACAGATAAGATGGATTGTAAAAAAACCCGATCGATGATATCAAACAAAATCTAAACATTCAAAAAAAACTCATGCAGAAGAAAAAAAAGCACGGTATTGCATATATTCGATCAACTTTAAGTAATACCATTATTACTGTAACAGATCATAAAGGAGATACAAAAACTTGGTCCTCCTCAGGTTCATTGGGGTTCAAGGGATCTCGTCGCTCAACCAATTATGCTGCTCAAGCAACTGCAGAAAATGCGGCCCGAACTGCTATTCAACTGGGAATTAAGTCGGTTGAAGTTGAAATAAAAGGGTTAGGTTATGGAAAGGAATCGTCGCTACGTGGTTTACGACTAGGAGGTCTTATTATTACCAAAATTAGAGATGTAACCCCAACCCCACATAATGGATGCCGACCCCCTAAAAAACGCCGTGTTTAAATATCATCATAAAGTTATTCATTTTCAATTACTTGACAATGCAATATAGTGAAATCCCGGGGTACAGACCCGGTTTCATCATTTTCTAATGCTAATGTAGGAAGCCCTCGTTAGCATTTAACAGCGAGTTTATCATATCTGGGAAGAGAACAACAAGTACCAATCCTTTCCAGTCTTATTATGAAAACCAGCCAAGTTTATGGGTAAAGATACTTTCTTTCTAGAAAAAACGACAATAATTAACTTTAGATCAATTTATTACACGGATTTTTTTTTTTAAGGAAAGAAGGATCGGCTAAACTCGAAAGCGAACCCGAGGCTATTTTACTCGTCTTATAAAAGATTACATAAACGTGATAAAAGGCCGAAAAAAAATAGATTTTTGCTACGCCCGCAATTACATAGTAATTGCATTCCTCATGAAACTGAGTATGAGGCGCAACTCTCAGCCATACGACTCCAGTTTCTCCTGGCTTGTTCCATTAGTCGAGATTGTGTAAATAGAACACGTCTTTCCACCTTCATTTGTGTTTTAACCACATGAAATGAATATGACATCACTTGGCTAAATGGTTGGGTTGGCCTCATTTCGATTGATCAGCCCTTGAATGGTCATTGTTTTGACAGAAACAAAAATGAAATTGTTATGCTAGAAGGTGCAAAATTAGTGCGACCCGTTGGCCCACAAACCTAAAAATACTTAAAAAAAATCTAGATTTTTTTTTGGCCGGAACTTAGTATTCTAACTCTTGTCGGATGCAGGTGTAATCCCTGTCGCGCGGTAATGTCCCGCAAACTCTCGATCATCACATGGGAGTGGCAACCCCGGAATTCATAGCAGAATGATCGCAGGAAGAAAACCGAGAGGAACACTTTGGTTAACGAGTTAAAGCTTCGGTGCCCGATCACCTTCGGTATGCTGAACCCTTACTGGGGGCTAGACTACAAGTCAATGAGGACGAGTATGATTAGCTTGATTTCTAATCATAGGCATTCTAGGAATACAGTAAAAGAGGCCAGGAAAGTAGTTGTTTTCACTACGTTCTACGTGCGTGTTCCACCTCCCGCAGTATTGCTCGTTTCTCAGGTTTTCGCAACAATCCGACTCGGGAACGGGGTAACTACCTTGAACTCCAAACAAATGATCGTAGGGTAGGCTAGCCAGGCCACATGTTCATTGGTAGCAGGATTCTCCAAAAAGCGAAAGCGCGGTGATAAATTATTGTGATATGCTTACTTGGAGACTCATAACTTTAAAAAAAACTGGGTGTTCCGGGTAAAAAATATATATATTTTTTTTTAAGTGATATTTTTCAATAAAAAATCTATTTTTTTTACCTGCGGCCTGGACACGCTATGCCCCGGCCAAAGGCCGAAGAGCTCGTGTTCAGATTAAAATCCAGGATAGAATCTATAAGGCTTCGCGGCAGAATAACCATGGAAAACAAAATGCAGGCACTCCAAAAGAGGTTAACGGCTGGAACACAGGCCATATTGATAGATATATTGAACAAAGGCAGACTGTAAACAGGGTGGACAATACTCACCACCAAAGAGCCAAGATTGAAGATGGCGCGAACATTGCAGTTAAATAACGGTGCACAATCCGTGCATCGCATCCCTTCGACTTTCGTCCAGTGATCAAATAAAAAAAAAATTTTTTATTCTTGGTTAAGCTATTTCAGAAGACATGCGCTTGGTTCGCCACCCGAACCCAGTTGCGAAAAAAAAAGAAAAAAAAATATATGTATTTTTTTGGTAAGCATTCGTTCGATGGTGATACAATGTACTTAATTAGATGTAAGACTGCCAAAGCTTTCTGAGTCGACACGAGCTTAGGCTTTTGAAAGTGAAGGGAAGGATAGGGATGTCAGGGTTCTTTTAGAAGTGGATCATATTACTCTTGAGAAAAGCGGAGGACAAGCAGGACATTTATGCAAACTTTTAATTGTTAAAATTTTCTTTTACATGGCCAAAACTCTCGAAGATACAAACATTATGAGAAGAGCCGTATGAGGCCGTAGGCTCATGTACGGTTCGGAAGCCGAGCTGCGTCAGCAATAGAGTGGCTTAGGTTAACATTGGAGCAGGAGCAGCTACCATTGCTTTAGCGGGAGCTGCTATAGGTATTGGAAACGTATTTAGTGTGCGCCTCGCTAGAGCGCGTTTGGATCAGTGAAGGTTAATAGATTATCGCCTGGGCGGTCCCCTAACCTGTGGCGGAAACAGACCGCAAGGAACCATAGCATGGGGCCTAGTTAAGTTTCGTGGCACGGTTATCACGAGTGCGTCAGGGTCAAGCGTTACCCCTTCCAACAAAGGTGGCCCGGAAGGCTCCAAGACCCAACTAAATTCTTGGTGCGAACAACCCTCCGGGGGAAACTGCAAGAAGCATGAAAAACCGCTCACTAACCTAAACCACGAGCAAGCACCCAAACGTGAAAGCGAGGGATCACCCCAATGGACCCTTTAAGGTTAACACTTGGGTACATGCCAGCCAAAGAGGCGAGGTATAGACTAAAAAGAAATGGGTGACAGATCAGTCATAAGTACTCCGGGGGATACACTGGGCAAAGCAAGTCGTGCATGCGACAATGCCCGTAACGTGAAAAATTTTGAGGAAAGGGCTGTAAATGGTAATGTGCTACCCTTTACAGACGCGGGCATGCCCGCGTCTGTAAAGGGTAGCAAGAATCAGCGAAAGCAACTACTAAACTAATGCCAATAAAAAGCGCGGCAGACCGCACGCAGACCGGTGGCGCCTCCTGCGCTCTTTAGCCAGATAGCGTAGCCTACAGCCGGCCGAGGCTGCTTTCTACAAATTTGGTCCGAACCTGCAGATTACCAAAAAGGCGCAAAAGGTAGCGTCACTATACTACTCATTTCTCCAAAAAATAGAAAAAAGTTTCACATAAAATCAAAGCCCCCGCTTTACTTAGTGAGATAACTACACTCGAAGAACCTTATTCTAGAGTGAAGTGTGGCTACAGCCGGGTAGATTACTCACAATACACGGATGAATCCGACTTGTGCGGTAGCACAAACCAGCTTGCACTACATCACTTAAGACCCAAAGACCAAAGGGCTCTTGTTAAAGTAGCCATAGCCAAATCTAGAAAATAGATCACACTATGCTGCAAATGCCATAGTTATGAGGTGCACGCGGAATAGGAGGGATGGAATCGCATAGTAGCCGTGTATCCCTGTGCAGAGAGGACTAGTAGTGCTTATACGGCAAGAAGCCGCAAAAGCTGAAAAATTTTGCCATGGACGAGCCACATGCGAAGAAACTTTGCACGTGTGGTTCTGACCGGGGGGGGAAAAAGCACCCTATCGGAATTCTTCGATGTGCGGAGCTTCGCATCTGAAACCCGATGACGCTTTGCGTTCTGCCGGGGCCTTGGGCAGTAATCCAACTCCCGCCAACTCACGAGGAGCTGGCAATGCCGCGGAGTTAGGGAAGTGGCTTGTTTAAGTGTAGGCGGACGAATCTCGACAATAGCCGCTCTTATAAACTAGGGGGGATTATTCTCATCACAGGTTGCCGCCCTTACTTAAGTATACTAAGAATCGACGGTGAAAGGGAGCCCCTAGGGGGGGAATGAACGACCTGTGGTCGCCGACTAACGTCGGTTAGGCTTAGAAAGCACTGAACAGGCCGGGCGGGTCGACAAAGATGACAGCTACAAGGATGGTAATCCTGGTGACAGAGATATCCATTCGGGGATGAATAGAAAACCTCCCACAGAAAAGGCCGCAGGTCTATATTTTTTCTCTGGCGAGGAATGTAGTTCTGGCTTTTTACCAGAAAAAGCAAAAAAAATACTGTTTTTTTGCTGCTTGCTTGGCAAAATTATTCAATCTTACGCGTGAACCTAATGGGAAGGAAGTATGAGAACCTGATGAAGATAATATCGGACTTAAACGTACTGATAGTAGCTTAAGATAAGCTGAAATCTAACTCGGATAAGCAGATGGGACCCGAAATGAAAACACTGGGAGGTATTAGCCTAGAATTGTTCCAAAAAGCCTAAGAGAGCCCGTAAAAAATCTAAATTTTTTTTTTTTCGTTGCGCGTCAAAAAACCCATAGGGAACCCGAAAGATCATATTGTACCGAAGGCAATGCACATGACTCTCGAAGGCCGCAATTCCTTAAATGTATTCGGAGGTGGCGGCCCTCAAGGAGATCGAAAAGAACTTGGAGGGCAATCTTGTGGTTACTGGAATTTACATTAGAAAGTGTTATGACACAATCGACCGGCACCGCTTAGTCTTCATTCCTTTGTAACAAATCCGGTTTATTGAGTGGATATTGAAGTTATTGCAAGGCAAAGGCACAGGTCGCAGGTATATCTTTTTTCTTATTAATTCAGTAGGAAACCCCGCCTGAAGCGGAAACCCCAAGGTTGTGCCGTATCACTCATACTTCGCAATATTTAGCTGAATAAATCAGCGCTAAAAGATGCAACGTGACTCCGAACCTCTCAAATCCCGAATCCAAAGTAGAAAAAAGCTATCGCTATATCGAAAGCAAAGACACAAGCTCATGGCGAAAACAAAACGATGCTGCCCAGACTAAAAGCTCATAAAACTGAGAAAGTTGTTGAAGGGGTGCAGCAATATATAATATAATATAATATATGTTGCGCCCTTGCTGCCACGTTATTCTCTGACTACACTTGCCAAGCGTACGAGGGTCTTCAGGGCACAAATCTTTTTTTTCTAAAAAAAGAAGTAAAAAAATAACGTAAGAGATGAAAAAAGAGGAGCCGTATGATGGGCAACTATCACGTACGGTTCTATCGGGGGGGGGGAGTTGTGCATCATAGGTACCTTCTTATTGCTGCGAAGGGCGATATGAAAATAACCCCCCTATCCAACCTCATTCTGTTGCGCGAAATCCATCATTGGCTAAGCAATTATTTGGTTATGCCATCTTAGGTTTCGCTTTAACAGAAGCTATTGCTTTGTTTGCCTTAATGATGGCCTTTTTGATCTTATTTGTTTTTTAATTTTTTGGTGCTGCGATTTTTTGGGAAAAAAACTATATTTTGGCCGCACCCTATTGGCTTTGCGAATAGGGCTGCGCCCAAAAAATCTAGATTTTTTGGCACCTTAGGGCCGAACGATTAGTACGTTCGAGCCCTTCACCACTTGCTACCAAAAGCATAAGCGTAAAAAAACTGAACTGACAAAGATTTTAACCTTAAAGGCTCATTGGATAAAAAAAGAAGCAGGACAAATATATCTATATATATATTTTTTTTTCTTTTTTAGCTGCTTCACTTCTTCTTATAAATAATCTTTAATAATCTTTAATAATGCATAG